CCAATTTTCTAACACACGGGCGTGTTTTTTTTTAAAAATAAAAATACTTGATCAACTCTTCGCTCCAGGCCTGAAATAGTTTATTATTGCAAGCTTGGAGACGAAGAAAATGCTCTGAAATTGCTCAAGAACACACGGGCGTCTAGGTACCAATTTTTTCAACACACGGGCATCCCTATTTAAAACAAAAAAAAATTGGCCTCTAATGCTCACAAGCGAATTAGGTACCAATTTTTTCGACACACGGGCATCTGACAATAAGAACACACGGGCGTCTCAAGACCGCAGACGCCCGTGTGTTCTTGTCACCGTGTGTTATTGGCAGGTTCTCGGTAGTGTGGAGTCGTTTCTCGCTACGCTCGCCTGCAGTCTTGAGACGCCCGTGTGTTCTTATTGTCGGGCTTTAAAAACAAGGTGCTTGTTTGGTAACACACGGGCGTGGATAGAGCACCAGACTTCGGATCTGGGGGTTGAGAGAAAGAAAAAAATCAAAGTCCCTTTCGTCTAGTGGTCAGGACGTCGCCTTTTCATGGCGAAAACACGGGTTCGAATCCCGTAGGGGATATAATTGGTGTATTGTCCCAATTTTTTTTAAGTCCGACAATTTTTCTTACGCCTGTGTGTTGAGAAAAATTGTCACCGTGAACACACGGGCGTGGCGTGTGTTGAAAAAATTGGTAAATATTAAAAATATTCTCTACTATAAGTTTATTTAATTTTAACACACCAATTTTTTTAAAGCCCGACAATAAGAATCAATTTTTCTCAAGACCTGCCAATAACACACGGGCGTTGCAGACTTAAAAAAAATTGGTGTGTTCTTGACAGTCTCAAGACCGCAGACGCCCGTGTGTTCTTGTCACCGTGTGTTATTGGAAGTTGTGTTAAAAGCAAACAAGCAAAGCAAAGCAAACAAGCAAAGCAAAGCAAACAAGCAAAGCAAAGTTTTGAGTGGAGTTTGAGCGAAGCGATCAGCGGGAGAAAGAAAGTGAAGTGAACGTAAGTGAACGTAAGTGAACGTAAGTGAAAGAAAAGCAAACAAGCAAAGCAAAGTTTTGAGTGGAGTTTGAGCGAAGCGATCAGCGGGAGAAAGAAAGTGAAGTGAACGTAAGTGAACGTAAGTGAACGTAAGTGAACGTAAGTGAAAGAAAAGCAAACAGCAAAGCAAAGCAAAGCAAACAAAGCAAAGATGAGTGTGTTGTGAAGTGAACGTAGTGAACGGAGAAGCAAAGCAAACAAAGCAAAGATGAGTGTGTTGTGAAGTGAACGTAGTGAACGGAGAAGCAAAGCAAACAAGCAAAGATGAGTGTGTTGTGAAGTGAACGTAGTGAACGGAGAAGCAAAGATGAGTGTGTTGTGAGTGAACGTAGTGAACGGAGAAGCAAAGCAAACAAAGCAAAGATGAGTGTGTTGTGTTGTGAAGTGAACGTAGTGAACGGAGAAGCAAAGCAAACAAAGCAAAGATGAGTGTGTTGTGTTGTGAAGTGAACGTAGTGAACGGAGAAGCAAAGATGAGTGTGTTGTGAAGTGAACGTAGTGAACGGAGAAGCAAAGCAAACAAAGCAAAGATGTGTGTTGTGAGTGAACGTAAGTGAACGTAAAGAAGCGAGTAAGACGAAGAAAGACGCCCGTGTTGGAGAAGAAGAGAAAAGAAGAAGACGCCCGTGTTGGAGAAGAAAGAGAAAAGAAGAAAGAGAAAAGAAGAAAGAAAACTTTGGTTAACTAAAAGGGGTTCCTTACCCCTGGTGTGTTTTACTTACCTTGCTTCTTACTTACCTTGACCACCTCGTTGCACTCGGTCCTTGCCCACCTCGTTGCACTCGGTCCTTGACCACCTCGTTGCACTCGGTCCTTGCTTCTACTTACCTTGACCACCTCGTTGCACTCGGTCTTGCTTCTTACTTTTACAACACACGGGTTTACCTTTCTTGCTTCTTGCTTTACTTTACTTGCTTTACTTTACTTGCTTTACTTTACTGCTTTACTTTACTTGCTTACTTTACTTACTTCTTACTTACTTTACTTGCTTACTGCTTTACTTACTTGCTTACTTCAACACGGGCGTTTACTTCTTACTACTTTACTTCTTACTTACTTACTTGCTTTACTTTACTTCTTTGCTTTACTTGCTTTGCTTTTCTCGCCTCGCTTTGCTCGGAATTAAAATTAATAAAATTAAAATATTAATTTTCATTATAGTAGAGAATATTTTAGAGTAAAAAAAAAAAAAAAGTTTAGGTAGCTCAGTTGGTTAGAGCAAAGGACTGAAAATCCTTGTGTCGGCAGTTCGAGTCTGCCTCTAAACAAATTTTGAACGCCCGTGTGTTCTTGTCAAACAATAAAATCAAAAAATTTATCTACTATAAGTTATTAAACGCCACAATTTTTCTTTTTTTTTTTTTAAAAATTTTTCCGCGCAAGAACACACCAATTTTTTCAACACACGGTGACAATTTTTCAGCGGTCTTGAGACTGACAAGAACACACCAATTTTTTTTAAGTCTGCAACGCCCGTGTGTTATTGGCAGGCGCCACCAAATTGTTTCTTGTTTGTTGTTTCTTGTTTCTTGTTTGTTGTTTCTTGTTTGTTGTTTGTTGTTTTTTTAAAGCCCGACATACGACAATAAGAAACAAGAAACAAGAAACAAGAAACAAGAAACAAGAACACACGCCACGCCCGTGTGTTCACGGTGACAAGAACACACGGGCGTCTGCGGTCTTGAGACTGTCAATTTTTCTGCGGTCTTGAGAAAAATTGATTCTTATTGTCGGACTTAAAAAAAATTGGCAAGTCTGCGGAAAAATTGTCAGTCTCAAGACCGCGGAAAAATTTTTAAAAAAAAACAAAAAAAAATTCTCTACTATAATAATTTTTGATATTCTAAAACCCGATCCCATTAGAATTCGATGGTACTGAGCCGGCACGATATACTTTATTTAAGGGAAACCGTGTTATGGCTCAACAGCAGGATGGAGTAATGGTAACTTCTCAGGCTCATGATCTGAAGATACTGGTTCAATCCCAGTTCCTGCTCTTTTATTACGCTTAACTGCCTTTCAATTTTTCTGCGGTCTTGAGAAAAATTGATTCATATGAAAATATATTCATAATGACACAAAAACTTTATTTTAGCTTGAGGCGAGCGCAGCGAGGAGCACACAGAGATAGATTTATCAATCGCTCTCCAATTTTTTTTAAGTCCGCAAAAAAATTGGCTACCGGGGTTAGATTTAAACGGAACGGGGTTTCTCGCTACGCTCGCCTCTACATCGCTCCAGCCTGGCACCACCCAGCCGCCAAAAAATTTAAAAATGAGGGAAACCTTATTAACAAAAAAAAAATCATGTCAGCAAAACTTTCAGTGTACCTATTGGGAAACCTTATTAAGAAACAAAAAAAAATGAAACAAAAACTTTATTTTAGCTTGAGGTGTAGACCCATGCACACAGAGATAGATTTATCAATCGCTCTAGGGTCAGCACCTCTACCCATGCAAACAAAGATAGATTTATCAATCGGTCTAGGGTCAGCACCTCTACCGGGGTTAGATTTAAACGGAACGGGGTTAGATTTAAACGAAACACCTCTACCGGGGTTAGATTTAAACGAAACACCTCTACCGGGGTTAGATTTATCAATCGGTCTAGGGTCAGCACCTCTACACTCCAGCCTGGCACCGCCCAGCCGCCAATCCCCTTCGCTAGCTCTAGCGAAAAAGAGTGTGCGTTTTAGTAGTGATTTAGACAACTGATACAAGAATGGAATTCTCTAAAAGATATCCTTGTCAAAAAATTACGAAAACCTGATGAAGTTTTGTTGGAGACAACTCAAGAAGAACCAACATGCCTTCAGCTGATTGATCAGTTCATATCCAAAGAAGATTTGATTCTTGGAGCTTTAACTGCTACTGCTGCTACTGCTGGTTTGAGTTTAACTGATGTACTGGATCTGAATGCATTAGGCAACCTAAATCCGGCGTTGTATTTAGTTAAAAAACAAATTCATTCAACAGCACCCTCTTTCTTGAAAGAGCTGTTACGCTGCCAAATCAAGGATTTGCAAATCTAATAGATTTGCATTGTGACCGGAACCAAATTCATTCAACAGCACCCTCTTTCTTGAAAGAGCTGTTACGCTGCCAAATCAAGGATTTGAAAATCTAATAGATTTGCATTGCACCAGATAAAGTTGGTTCCGGCTTGTATTTATTCACCCAGTGCTTTTGTATAACAAAAGCACTTAGGGATAAATTAACAAAAAAAAAGTATTTGCTATACTTTTTTCCATGTGGTCCATGTGGTTTGGTGGAATCGTCAAGGGGCACGGTTTATCGTAGGTAAGTTCAAACTTACTTCCACCTAATATTTGGGTTTGATCCTGGCCCAGAATGAATGCTAGCGGTACGCTTAACTGCCTAACCAATTTTTTCGACACACGGGCATCCGACAATAAGAATCAATTTTTCTCAAGACCGCAGAAAAATTGACAGTCTCAAGACCGCAGAAAAATTGTCACCGTGTGTTATTGGGAAACCTTATTAAAAAAAAAAAGAAAATGAAAAAACAAATAGTAATTCACGCTATAAATAAAAAGGGAGAGCAAGTTGAAGTGATAAGAAACCAAAATTGGGATGTCAACATAACCCAACTTGCGAAACAATTCAATAAACGTTGGGTGGATTGGGAGCGCCGCAACAAAAAAAAAATAGTATAAGTAAACTTAAACCTATTGTGTATAGAACAGATGAGGAATACCCACAAACATACATCAATTTTAAGCTAGCAGAAACAAAAAAAAAAATGATGATAGTTTTGCTTATAATTTAAGCAGTCTTTATGAAAAAAACGAGCCAATTTTTTTGCGGACTTTACTACGAAGTGCCCCCGGGAAAAAATTGGTTGCAAAGCAACAGACACTCTGTGGAGTCGAGCATAAAATCTATAAATTACAGGAAGATGCCAATAACACACGGGCGTTGCAGACTTAAAAAAAATTGGTGTGCAAGTATATAATCTTAACCTTCTTGTTACAAGAAGTTTTTTTATTTCATTGTATCTACATAGTCACTTCAGATTTAGAAAAAGAGTCAAGAACACACGGTGACAATTTTTCTGCGGTCTTGAGAAAAATTGTCGGTCTTATAAATTTGGAAAAACAAAGAATATTAACATGACGCCAATTTTTTTGCGGATGCCCGTGTGTCGAAAAAATTGGCCTATCGTCGATTAAATATTTTTTTAAATTTTTTGCGTGTTCATTCTTAAAGAAAAAAAAAAAAAAAAAAAAGAGCAGTGCTTAAAAGTTTGTTGGAAATTATTTCTAGTTTTTTTTTTCTTGGTATGTCTTCTGCGTGCATTTTAAGGGACGCCCGTGTTGGAATCTATTCTTTCTTTTTTGTACTTTTCTTTTTTAAACGAGGCGAGCGCAGCGAGGGCCGACGAAGGAGGCGGCAGTGCTGTGTTAAAGCAGGGTGGAGAATTATCCACCCTGCTGTAAAAAACAAAGAAGTCTATCTTTCTTTTTTGTACTTTTCTTTTAAATAATGAAGCCCCTAATATTTGGGTTTGATCCTGGCCCAGAATGAATGCTAGCGGTAGGCTTAAAACATGCAAGTTGAACGGCGAGCGAATGCAAGCAGTAGCGAACGGGTGAGTAGTACACAGGAATCTGCCCAAAAGTTTGGAGAAATACCAAATGTAAAAGCTTAAAGCGCTTTTGGATGAGCCTGTGCAGGATTAGGTAGTTGGTGAGGTAAAGGCTCACCAAGCCGATGATCCTTAGCTGGTCTGAGAGGAGAATCAGCCACACTGAAACTGAGACACGGTTCAGACTCTTACGAGAGGCAGCAGTTAGGAATATTGGACAATGGGGGAAACCCTGATCCAGCCATATCGCGTGAGTGATGAAAGGAATATCTGTAAAACTCTTAATGGTTATGAATGATGATCAAACCAGAAAAAGCGCCGGCTAACTCCGTGCCAGCAGCCGCGGTAATACGGGGGGCGCTAGTGTTATTCGGAATGACTGGGCGTAAAGGGCATGTAGGCGGGTTTTTAGGTTGAACCGTAATGACTAGAGCTTAACTGTAGTGGGTGTTCAAAACCGTTAACCTAGAGCTCGAGAGAGGAAAGTAGAATTTCTGGTGGAGAGGTGGAATTCTTAGATATCAGAAGGAATACCAAAAGCGAAGGCAACTTTCTGGATCGAGCTGACGCTGAGGTGCGAAAGCATAGGGAGCGAGTGGGATTAGATACCCCGTTAGTCTATGCCCTCAACGATGCCAGTTAAATGGGGGCCCGAGAGGGTCTTTGTTAAAGCTAACGCGTTAAACTGGCCGCCTGAAGACTACGGCCGCAAGGTTAAAATTCAAAGGAATAGACGGGGGAGCACACGAGCAGTGGATGATGCGCTTTAATTCGAAACTACGCGAAAAACCTTACCAGTTCTTGAAATACAATGTACAGGTGCTGCATGGCTATTGTCAGCTCGTGTCGTGAGATGTTTGGTTAAGTCCTTTAACGAGCGTAACCCTTATTTTGAGTTGCTATCTCAAAAGACTGCTAGAGACAATCTAGAGGAAGGTGAGGATTACTTTAAGTCAGCATGGCCCTTATGAACTGGGCTAGACGCGTCATACAATGGAAACGACAAAGGGAAACAACTAGGTGACTAAGAGTGAATCCTAAACCGTTTCCGTAGTTGGGATTGTTCTCTGCAACTCGAGAATATGAACCCGGAATTGCTAGTAATCGTGGATCAGCATGCCACGGTGAAACTGTACCTGCTCCCTGTACTCACAGCCCGTCACACCCAGGGAGTCGATTAGGCCTGAAGCATGTCTAGAATCGAGCGCAGCCTAAAAAAAATTGGCCACGATATCTAGATAGACCACGGTAGAGTTGATAACTTTGGTGAAGTCGTAACAAGGTAGCGGTAGGGGAACCTGCTGCTGGAAGTAAAGAAAAAAAACAGAGACCGAGCTCTAAGCGAGACTCCCTCACAATAAAGAAGCCCCTAGTTCTGTTAGCCATTTAATTGTTCTGTTAGAAATATTAAAAAAATTTTAATAGATCAGAAATATATATATATATTATAGTGCTTTTGTATAACAAAAGCACTTAGAGTGCTTCCTGTTATACAAAAGCACTATATATATATATTATAGTGCTTTTGTATAACAAAAGCACTTAGAGTGCTTCCTGTTATACAAAAGCACAACAAAAAATGAAAAAAATTATGATAAAAAATCTATTTTTAAGACTAGTTTTAAGACTAGTAGCATATATTTTCTTGTCGCCAGAATATGCGTTTGCGGACGGTTTGGTTCCTTTCGACCTTAACGGGAGCCCGGCACCTAGCGACTCTGGTTCGGTGAATTCTGGTGAGGTACCGGATCTGAATGAGACTCCACCCACGGTCCGCCAGGGGATCGAGTTGATTCTCTCCTAGGGAAACAGTTGACGATCGGAGTCCGCAACTTACAGAAGAGGACCTGTATGTCGTGAACAACTCTCACCAGAGTCAAGTCTACAGATGTGGCAGAGTCAAGTTCTACAGATGTGGCAGATGTGGCAGACAATCGTTTAGATAGTCAGGTTCCATCAGTGGAAATCATCCGGAAACCCGACTTTAGTCCGGCAGATGTGGCAGACAATCATTTAGTAGTCAGGTTCCATCAGATAGAATCATCCAGATAGGAGGGCAGTTCCAAAATATAGAAGTATAAAAAGTTTCTATAAAAACTGTCACAAGAGGTAACCGGGTGCCCACTTAAAAAAAAATAAACAATGTCAATACAAAATTTTATCTTATCTTCTGTTCCTGCTTGGATTCAAAATGGGTGGTGGTGTCGCTCGACCCCACCATGGCGAATTAAAATAACAAAAAGGGGTTCCACTTCGTCGACCCCAAAAACACATGGACCATATTAAACAGCGAGTTTAAAGAAACGAGGGGGGTTATTCTCGTCGGCCCCTGGGTGGTGGTGTCGCTCGACCCCACCATGGCGAATTAAAATAACAAAAAGGGGTTCCAGTTCGTCGACCCCAAAAACCGTGGATCATATTAAACAGCGAGTTTAAAGAAACGAGGGGGGTTATTCTCGTCGACCCCTGGGTGGTGGTGTCGCTCGACCCCACCATGGCGAAAAAAAATAATTGTGTCGTTAAAAACTCCCGAGAAGCGCTTCAGGATATTAAAAAGAACGCCCGTGTGTTCTTGTAAATGTTTTACGCTTCATCTCGCTACGCTCGCCTGGGATGGTTTTTTACGCTTCATAGGCGAGCGTGAAGTCTTTTTTTACGCTTCAGGAGTGGGAATTCCCACCCCTGAGATGGTTTTTTACGCTTCATAGGCGAGCGTGAAGTCTTTTTTTACGCTTCAGGGGCCTTCTCGCTGCGCTCGCCTGAGATGGTTTTTTACCAATTTTTTCACAATTTTTCTTACGCCCGTGTGTTCACAGGGCCGACGAAGGAGGCGGTTTTGGAAAAAGGTCTTTTTTTACGCTTCATCTCGCTACGCTCGCCTGGGATGGTTTTTTACGCTTCAGGCCGCCATCTCGCTACCTCGCCTGAGATGGTTTTTTACGCATCAATAAATTAAAAACAATAAAATGTATACATACTTAAAAGTGTCAGAATTAATTTTTTTTTGTTTATTCGAGGCTATACCAAAAAGAAGAAGGAAGAGCTACTAGCCATGCTAAATAAAACTGCGGCGGACGCAGCGAGAACGCAGCATATCCAGAAAACAGACCCAGAAAACAGTTTAGCTCTATTTATACCTTATAAAAGTGAGCTAATTGAAATACGAAGAACTGAGGACTGGTGGGTGAATATTACAGAATTGTCTAAGCAATTAGGCAAAAGCTTTAAAAAGTGGAAAAGTAATAATAAGCACACAATATTAACCTTTGAACAAATGGCAAATCAAGCTGTTTTATATGAAACAGGGGGGCAGTATTCGCAAACCTTTGTAGACATAAGATTAGCTATTGCTGTTCTTACCAGCTACAATAAACAATTTGCTTTTCATGTCTTCTCTATTTATGTTGACCATATGAAAAACATATTAGAAGAACATAAGAAAGAGATAGATAAAAAAGATCAAGCTCTTTTGGTTTTGGAAAATGACTTTACGCTTCTTAACAATAACCATGAGCGTCTGAAGAAAAAACGCGTACACCCCAGTTTAGAGCGTGGAAAGAAGTAATCAATTCGATAATCCTCAGAAAGGCCTAGAAAAACAATATAAATTTGGTATTTCTACAGATGTCAATAAAACACTTCAAACCTATCGTCGTAAAGACCCACTAACAAAAGTTTGCTTTTTAGCTTATGTACCAGAGAAAAGCTTGAAGCTGATTGAAGGGTTTTTAATTGACAAATGGGAACCTTTTTTAGTTTCTAGCAATCATGAAGTAGTTTCGAACACTACAATCTGTAAACTGATTGCCGATTTAAAAGCTGTTATTGAAGTTTTGGGTGCACCGGTAGAGTATGCAACTCAAGACGCAATCGATACTTTCAATAAAAGTGTTTTATTAGAAATCACAGAGTAGAGTCCACAATTTTTCTGCGGTCTTGAGAAAAATTGTCGAGTTTGTCCCAAAATTGTCAGTCTCAAGACACCAATTTTTTCAACTTTATAAAAAAAATTATGATTGAATTCTTACCTATTTTTGTTTATCTTTTTTTAAGTACAGCTTTAAGTCTACTTATACTTTCATTATCTTTTGTATTTTCTGTACAAAAAGCAGATGCTGAGAAAGTATCAGCTTACGAGTGTGGTTTTGATCCATTTGATGATGCAAGAAGTAGATTTGATATTCGATTCTATTTAGTTGCTATCTTATTTATTATTTTTGATTTAGAAGTTACCTTCCTTTTTCCTTGGGCAGTTTCATTGAATAAAGTAGACTTCTTTGGTTTCTGGACAATGATGGTATTCTTAATCATACTAACAGTAGGTTTTCTTTATGAGTGGCGAAAAGGTGCGTTAGAGTGGGAGTAAAAAAAAAAAAAATGTCAATACAAAATTTTATCTTATCTTCTGTTCCTGCTTGGATTCAAAAATATACAATATCAAAAAATGAACTAACGATTTATGTATACCCTGAATATATTGTTCCATTTCTATATTTTTTAAGAGACCATACACGTGTTGAACATAAATTATTAATGGATTTAACTGCTACCGATTTTACGAATCAAGAAAAACGTTTTGAAGTTGTTTATAATTTATTAAGTGTTCGATATAGTACTAGAATTAGAGTTAAAACTTGTATTGATCAAGTCACTCCTATTGAATCATGTATCGACGTATATAAAAGTGCTAATTGGTTTGAACGTGAAGTTTGTGATATGTTTGGTATATTTTTTACTAATCATCCAGACTTAAGACGTATACTTACTGATTACGGATTTAATGGGTACCCATTAAGAAAGGATTTTCCTTTAACTGGTTTTTTTGAAGTTAGATATGATGATACAAAAAAACGAGTGATTTCAGAACCATTAGAGTTAACGCAGGAATTTCGATATTTTTCATTTCAAAGTCCGTGGGAACTTATAAATAAAACTGAAACGCCCGGACTGAGTTAGTGTTATTTATATTTCGGTTAACAGCTCCAAGAAAAAAGTTGAAAAAAGCACCGACATCGGGCACGAATCCCAATTTTTTCAACACACGCCAATTTTTTTGACTTCCAATTTTTTTGCGGGCTTTAAAAAAATTGGCAGCCCGATTGTCACCGTGTGTCGAAAAAATTGGTACAATAAGAAACAATTTTTCTCAAGACCTGCCAATAACACACGGGCGTTGCAGACTTAAAAAAAATTGGTGTGTTCTTGTCAGTCTCAAGACCGCGGAAAAATTGTCACCGTGTGTTATTGGCAGCCTGTGTGTTGAGAAAAGTTGTCACAATTTTTTCAACACACGCCAATAACACACGGGCGTTGCGGACTTAAAAAAAATTGGGACAATAAGAAACAATTTTTCCCAAGTCTGCGGAAAAATTGTCAGTCTCAAGACCGCAGAAAAATTGTCACCGTGTGTTATTGGCGTGTGTTTGGCGGAACTCACTCGCTGCGCTCGCCTGCAGTCTTGAGACCCCGTGTGTTCTTATTGTCGAGCCAATTTTTTTGCGGACTTTAAAAAAATTGGTCGGTTACGACCAGCAACAGACACTCTGTCGAGTCGAGCCCCGCAGTTGCAAAGCAACAGACACCCTGTGGGGTCGAGCAAAAAAAAAAAAACAGCGCAAGGTTGAGGCGAGCGCAGCGAGTGTGTTGAGCACGCCGGGTTTAGTTCAGCACGGGCGTTCAAAACCGACACCCCACGTTGTCGTTTTCTGCAACCCTACAGCAATTTTTTTCACTTCCAATTTTTTTGCGGGCTTTACTTCGAGCCCCGCAGGGTTGCAAAGCAACAGACACTCTGTGGAGTCGAGCCAAACACACGCCAATAACACACGGGCGTTGCGGACTTAAAAAAAATTGGTATAGACGCCCGTGTGTTGGCGGGACTCCACCCTGTGGGGTCGAAGTGACCCGCCTCCTTCGTCGGCCCTGTGTGTTGAGAAAAATTGTGAAAAAATTGGCTCGCTGCCAATTTTTTCAACACACGGGCATCTGCAACGCCCGTGAACACACGGGCGTGGCAGGTCTTGAGAAAAATTGTCAAGACCGCAGGCGAGCGCAGCGAGTTTGTCCCAAAATTGTAAAAATGCTAACACACGGCATTACAATAATAAAAAAAGTATGTTTAATTCTATTATTATAATAAAATCATTTGAAAAAGATTATGTTTTTGAAGTATGTCGTAAATTACGAGGAAAAGCGGCACGACTTGCATCAATCCCTACACATTGTAAAAGATTTACAGTATTAAGGTCCCCTCATGTTTTCAAAAAATCTAGAGAACAATTTGAAATGAAGACTTATAAATCTTTAATTACACAAAAATATTCTTCTTGCAGTCAACTAAAAAATGCAATACAAAAAGTAGTGCACATGGATAAGTATGGTGTACAAACTAAAATTAAATTACAATTTAGTTCTTGGTTTCTATATAAAAAAAAATAATGACAAGATCTCTGATAAAAGGTCCTTATGTTGATAAAAAATTACTTGAAACGCCCGGGTTAGATTTACGACGGAGCGAAAATTTTAAAGTATATTCGCGAAACTCGTTAATACTTCCGCAATTTATTAATAGAAACTTTGAAATTCATAATGGTAAAGGTTTCATTCGTTTAAGTGTTACAGAAGAAATGGTAGGTCATAAATTTGGTGAATTTGCTTCTACAAGAAAAAAAAATGTTTACAAAAAAAAGCTAAAAAAGAAAAAAAAATAGTGGGTCAAAAAACAAATCCAATTTCGCTTCGATTAAGAATCAATAGAAAACAAGATTCGTCCTGGTTTGCTGATCATAAATATACAAAAACTCTAGTTACAGAAATAAGAATTCGAAAATATTTAGAGAGATTATTTACATTTTCTAGACTTCCTACTTCTAGAATAATTGTACAATTATTGCCTAAAAAAATTAATTTATATCCTTTTTTTAAACACTACAAATTCAGCAGAAAAAAAACTGCATCACGTCAAAATAAGAAAGTTAAACTCTTTATAAATGAGTGTAAACAAAAAAGAAAAAAAATATTTTTAGCGCCAGGTACAATCGGGCTCAAGACCGCAGCCCGATTGTCACCGTGTGTTGAAAAAAAAAAAACCAACTCTGCCAGTCCTATGGACTCGCGCGTATACACTAAAATTTCTGATATAACTAAATTTTTAAAAAAAAAAAAAGAAAAATTGAATAAAAACCAAGAATATACAAAAAATTTAAAAAAATATTATATCAATAAAGAACACTCTCGGGGCGTTCAACCCGGGCGTACTCAAAGATTTTGTCTTATTAAACCCGGGCGAGACGCCCGTGTGTTGAAGACGCTGGGTGTTACTACGCAGTGCTCCCGGGAAAAAAAACTTAAAATATTTGTACGCCCAGGCGAGCGTAGCGAGAAGACGAAGAAGAAAAAAATCTTGAGCCCGATTGTCCCCGTGTGTGACGCCCGCCAATTTTTCTCAAGACCGCAGAAAAATTGGCGTCTGCGTTACGTTCAACTTAAAAAAAAACTTGAAGAGATGTTAACTAACAATAGTACTCCCAAGAAAATCAAGTTCTATAAATATCATAAAAGATTATTTAAATTAAGCTCGAGTGGTTTATTTTTACGGAAAAAAAGAACACGCCCGTCTAACAAGAAACAAAAACACACGGGCGTCTCAAGACCGCAGGCGAGCGTAGCGAGTTTGTCCCAAAATTGTCAGTCTCAAGACCGCGGACGCCCGTGTGTTCTTGTCAGTCCCAAAACCGCGGAAAAATTGTCGGTTTCTGCTCTTTCGAAGAAACCCCAGCGTATACGCCCGAGTTATCGAATTCCTTCGGAGCATCAAGACCTCCTGTTCTTAAAATATTTGTTAAAACTAAATATTTCCGCCGGGCGTTTAACACACGGACGTATACAAAATTCGTTTTTCTTTTTCCAGGGGGCACTACGTGAGCGTAGTGATAACCACGCAGTAAAGCCTTATTTATTAACAAATTCAATTGAGAATATTGAATCTATTCTTTATAAAACACTAAAATGTAATACATCTGTACTTCCACTAAAAATCAAAAACCCTTTAAAGAGTGCTTATTTTTTAGCTTTATTTATAGGTAATGGTATAAAACAAAAAAGGTCTTTGCGCCAAATATTTAAATTAATTACCAAAATGAAAAAAAAAAGTGAAACGTCGAAAAGACGCCCGTCTAACAAGAAACAAGAAACAAGAAACAAGAAACAAGAAACAATTTTTCTCAAGACCGCAGAAAAATTGTCAGTCCCAAGTCTGCGGAAAAATTGTCAGTCTCAAGACCGCATAAAAATTGTCAGTCCCAAGTCTGCAAAAAAATTGGCAAGGGCCGACAAAGGAGGCAATAGACGTGCAACAATAAAGGGAATTCGTATTTTATGTTCAGGGCGAATAAATGGTGTAGAAAAAGCAAAAACTCAATCTAAAAGGTTAGGGCAAACATCGCTTCATTTCTTTTCAGAAAAGATAGATTACTCTTGTATTCACGTTAATACAAAATTTGGTATTATAGGAGTTAAAGTTTGGATCTGTTTTAAAAAATAATAACAAATGCTTCAACCTAAAAAAACAAAATTTCGAAAACTTCAAAAAGGAGCCGCAATAAGAGGCTGCGCAAGCAGTAATCATAAATTAAATTTTGGAACTTTTGGAATAAAGTCACTAACATCTGGTCGTTTATGTTCTAGTACTATAGAAACGTTACGTCGAGCATTGAGTAGAAAATTCAAAAGAACAGGAAAAATTTGGATTAGGGTTTTTCCACATTTATCAGTAACAAAAAAACCTGCCGAAGTAAGGATGGGAAAAGGTAAAGGTTCTCCTGCTTTTTGGTTGGCAAAAATTCCAGCAGGTCAGATTTTATTTGAGATCTCAGGAGTTTCTGAGGATTTAGTAAAACAGGCAGTTAAGTTAATATCTGGAAAAATTTCATTAAAAATAAAATTAATCAAATGATAAATTTAGGTACTTATTTAGATGTTAGAGAAAACTCAGGTGCTAAAAAATTACAATGTATAAAAGTATTAAATAAATCAAAAAAAAAAGCAGCTTCTATAGGTGACTCTATCATTGTCTCTATATGTCAAAAAATTATAAAAAAAAAAAGTAAAATAAAGAGTAAAACAGCAACTGCTGTTATAGTCAACGTAAAAAAAACTGTAAAAAAAAAAAATGGTAATCTAATAAGATCCGGTAAAAATACTGCAATTTTAGTTAATAATCAAAAAGCACCTTTAGCAACTAGAATTTTAGGTTTTGTACCATATGAGGTCAAATTACAAGGTTATTCAAAATTAATATCAATAGCAAATAAATGTATTTAACAAACCGAATCAAGTTACATTATAAAAATATTCTTTATCAAGATTTGTTATTAAAAAATGTGAACTCGCTGCCAATTTTTTCCAACACACGGGCATCTGCAAAAAAATTGGCACAGCCTACAATTTCTGAAATTATTGTAAGTACTTCTTCTAAAAAAGTTCTTGTAGATCACGTATTATTATTAAGTTATATAAATTCTTTAAATTTAATTACAGGACAAATACCGACAAAAACAAAATCTCGTAAATCAATAGCTAATTTTAAACTTCGTAGTTCGCAACTTATGGGCTGTAAAGTAAATTTGCGAGGCGAGCAATGCGAGTATTTTATTGATAAACTTTTAAGTATTGTCTTCCCAAAAATACGTGAATTCGAACGGCTTCATGCTTGCGAAGTCTTGGCAACCGGGGTTTCTACTCTTACTGTCAGTCTAAAAGATCTTTTTTTATTTCCTGAATTAGAAGAAAATTACGACCTTTTTGAAAATTTGAATGGAATAGATATTACATTTGTTACGACAGCAAAATCTAAAGAAGAAACTTTGCTGTTACTCAGTGGATTTCAATTACCAGTATTAAAAACTAATGAAAAATAAAATAAAAATTGATAAAAAACGACGAACTCTTTTTCATAAATGTGAAGTAAAGAGAACTATTTATAAGTCTATAATAAAAAATGCTACTATTTCACTTGCTTCAAAGCTAAAAGCTTCTATAAAATTATGCGAACTTTCAAGAAACAGTTCAATTACTAGAGTTAAAAATCGTTGTATCTTAACTGGACGCCCTAAAAGTGTTTACAGACAATTTAGAATATCTAGAATTTGTTTCAGAGAATTAGCGTCTAATGGACTCCTAACGGGAGTTTTTAAATCTAGCTGGTAATGAGAACACTAACAAAACTATTCGCTAATATAAAAAACGGACAACGTGCTGGAAAAGGTATGATTAAAACACCTTTTTCTAAATGTTCAATCAAGATACTTAATTTATTATTCTTAGAAGGATTTATTTGTGGTTATGGTTTGTCGCTGCGCTCGCCACAGCTGAAGAAAATAAATCAACCTTTTATCTATATATTATTAAAATATAAAGACTCTCAGCCTGTGATTAAAAATATAAAACAAATATCTTCTTCTGGTTGTAGAGTTTACAAAAATGTAAAATCTCTACAATCTCACACACGGGCGTCTTTCGAATTTATCATTCTTTCAACACCAAAAGGTATAATTTCTCACAAAACTGCTATATCTTTGAATGTTGGTGGAGAAGTATTATGTAAAGTAATTTAAAATGAAAAAAATTTCAGTAAAACTTGATATAAAAGATGTATCTATGAATTGGAATTTTTCCGCTCCTTCAGAGCCTCTTCTTTCGATTAAAGGACAACTAGGTACTTCAACTATAGAAACTAAAAAATTAGATAAAAAAGGATTAGTTGTTTTTCAGGGGGCACTACGTAGTAACGCCCGTGTGTCAAAGCCGTCTACTCTGTCTGTTGCTTTGCAACCATTTTTTTTTCCGCAGGCGAGCGTAGCGAGAAGGTCTTTGATAAAAACTATCTGTTCATTGATAAGAAACGAGATACTTGGAGTATCTCAGGGATATCTATTACATTTGGATATTGTAGGGATAGGTTATAAAGTAACAATAAATAAACAGTTACTTTATTTTAAATTAGGGTTTAGTCATAAAATAAAATATGAATTACCTGATAATGTTCGAGCCTTTTCCACTAAAGCAAACCATCTATGTCTTTATAGTATTAGTTGGAGTATGCTTAAGCAAACAGCTGCAAAAATTAAAGCTTTAAAAAACCCTGAACCATACAAGGGAAAAGGTATTAGATATAGAGGAGAAATAATCAATTTAAAAATAGGAAAAAGAAAATAATGGTTTATATTTTTAACACTTCTTTACGAGATAATAAAAAAATCCGTCAAGAATTACAAGAAGTTATCGGTATAGGTAAATTAAAAGCAAACCAAATATGTGATAAATTAGGATTAAATCCCAATTTAAGAGTAAATCAACTATCATTAACTCAAACTGATATGTTAATAAAATCTGTAGACCAAAATTATTATATTGGTTCAGAGCTTAAAAAAATGATTAAAGATGATATTAAAAGATTAATACGGATTGGTTGTTATAGAGGGTTTCGTCATGTACAAAAATTACCTGTTCGTGGACAACGTACTCACACTAATGCCAAAACTGTTAAAAAAAGAGGAATAATATTTGTTATTCAGAAAAAAAATGAAGCCCGTGTGTTGAAGACGATGGGTGTCAAAAGAAAACTAAAATAAATGAAAAAATTAACTTTAAAACCCCGCAAGGTCGCGCAGCGGCTGCAACAGGGGAGCGTAGCGACCGGCAACACTGACAAGAAACAAGAAACAAGAAACAACTTTTCTCAAGACCGCAGAAAAATTGTCAGTCCCAAGTCTGCGGAAAAATTGTCAGTCTCAAGACCGCAGGCGAGCGTAGCGAGTTTGTCCCAAAATTGTCAGTCCGAAGACTTGGGAAAAATTGTTACCGTAGCGACTGGTAAACCCGGGCGTTTGCAAAGCAACCCCAGCGGTTCTTTTCAACGCCCGCGTAACAACAAACAACAAACAACAAACAAGAACACACGGGCGTCTCAAGACCGCAGAAAAATTGTCAGTCTCAAGACCGCAGGCGAGCGTAGCGAGTTTGTCCCAAAATTGTCAGTCTCAAGACCGCAGACGCCCGTGTGTTCTTATCAGTCTCAAGACCGCAGACGCCCGCGTGTTCTTGTCAGCCCCAAGACCGCAGACTCAGCCCCGGTTCTTAAACCGAAAAAAAACTATTTTATACACATTCATACAACTTTCAACAATACATTGATAAATGTAACCAACTTTAAAGGTGACACTATTGCTTGGGCTTCTGGAGGATCTATAGGATTTAAAAACTCTCGAAAGAAAGGTAGCTTTGTTGCACGTCAAGTAGGGTACGCATTAGGTAGGAAATGCAGAAAAAAGAAAATAAAACACGTACAAGTTAAAGTAAAGGGATTAGGCTACTCTAAAAAAAATGCAATACGAGGAATAAAGTCATCAGGTATCAAAATAAAAGAAATTCATGAAATTACTGGAATCCCTTATAATGGGTGCCGTCTTCGAAAAAAGCGAAGATAAAGAACATTATAGTTTAATCGTTAAAGCACACTCTCTATAGTGGCTGAAGGAGCAAAATTAATAGGTGCTGGGTGTGCAACAATAGCTTTAGCAGGAGCAGGAGCAGGTATTGGTATAGTTTTTGGATCATTCATTAGTTCTGTAGCGCGTAACCCTTCATTAACAAAAACATTATTTGGTTATGCAATTTTAGGATTCGCTTTAACAGAAGCTATTGCTTTATTCGCTTTAATGATGGCTTTCTTAATACTTTTCGTATTTTAAAAAACTTAAAACCCGGTGTGGCGCCTTGCAGCCTGTGTGTTGAGCTGACAATTTTTCCGAAGACTGCCAATTCAACACACGCCAATAACACACGGTGACAATTTTTCTGCGGTCTTGAGAAAAATTGTCGGATTTAAACGAAATTGGGACAATAAGAATCAATAAGAACACACGGGCGTCTCAAGACCGCAGACGCCCGTGTGTTCTTGACAGTCTCAAGACCGCAGACGCCCGTGTGTTCTTGTCACCGTGAACACACGGGCGTGGCGTGTTAACAGAACGTAGTTAACTACGAACATATGTAGGGCCTATAGTTTAATGGTTAGAACATATCGCTCATAACGATAATGTCGTAGGTTCGAGTCCTACTAGGCTCAGCGGATATGATGAAACGGTAGACATACTAGATTTAGGTTCTAGTGCCTTTGGCGTGGGGGTTCAAATCCCTCTATCCGTATAGGTGTGTAGCTCAGTGGTAGAGCAATAGGCTTTTAACCTACCGGTCATGGGTTCAAATCCCTTCACACCTAAAAAGGATAGGTGTCTGAGTGGCTTAAGGTATCAGTCTTGAAAACTGAAGGTTGCTGCGCAACCCGTGGGTTCGAATCCCGCCCTATCCGAGGCAAATATAACTTAACGGTTAAAGTATCAGACTGTGACTCTGAAAATACGGGTTCGATTCCCGTTATTTGCCTACGAAAGGTTAGATAACATAAAGGTAATGTATTGGATTGCAAATCCTGTAATGACGGTTCAAATCCGTCTCTAACCTAGGGAATGTTGCTGAGCGGTCAAAGGCGATAGACTGTAAATCTATTGATATTCTTCGCAGGTTCGAATCCTGCCGTTCCCATGCGGGTATGGATTAAAGGTAAATTATCTGCCTTCCAAGCAGAGGATATGGGTTCGATTCCCGTTACCCGCAACAGGGTGTAGCGCAGAGGTAGCGCGTCTGTTTTGGGTACAGAAGGTCATAGGTTCAAATCCTGTTACCCTGAATCGAGCTTACTTGTAAGAGCAACGAATAAGAAAAAAAAAAATAATAATGCCTCAGTTAGATAAAGTTACATTTTTGTCTCAGTTTTTTTGGTTATCTTTTTTCTTTTTAGGATTTTATCTTCTTTTAGCTAAAACTTTTTTACCTAAAATGAGTCGAGTTTTAAAAGTCCGCAGTAGATATTTAGGAGGAGTAACACAATCAGCGTGGCAAGAAGAAAATAAAAAAGTAAGCTTAAGCCAAAGCGAACTTTCCGCAGATGGTTTTAAGAATTTTCGTAGTTTTTTTACTGAAAATTTTCAGAATACAGGAGAGTGGGCGCAAGCAAGTTTATCAAATATGAATAAAAAAGAATTATTAGACACTAATAAAAAATATATGGCTACATTAGGTCATCAAAGTATAGTTACTAATAAAACATTGAATAATTTAGTAACACTTCTTCCACCAAGTAAAGTAGATGGAGAAATGTATGAAAAAATGTATATTGCTACACTTTTTTCTAGCATCTAGCTTCCAATTTTTTCAACACACCAATTTTTTCGACACACGGGCATACGACAATAAGAAACAATTTTTCCCAAGTCTGCGGAAAAATTGTCAGTCTCAAGACCTGCCAATTTTTTTGCAGATGCCCGTGTGTTGAAAAAATTGGCAGCGAGCCAATTTTTTTAAAGCCCGCAAAAAAATTGGAAGTGAAAAAATTGGTGCGTTGAAAAAATTGGTGAAAATTGGTAACGCCCGTGAACACACGCCAATAACACACGGGCGTTGCGGACTTAAAAAAAATTGGCGGGTGTTGACTTGGGAAAAATGGTCAGACCCCAGTTGCTGCTTCAAGCGCGCGAGTATAAATTACATGTTTTTTTAAACGAGAGAATATAATACCTTATTATGATAGAAATCAATTTTAATCGCTTTTTCTTCTTACTTTTTATAGTTTTCTCTTCTAAACAAATCTTAATATATAATGAGGAAACTATAGTTTTGTTATGTTTTATTGCTTTTATTTATTCTTTTTATTCTCAATTTAGTGACAGCATAAAAGATATGTTAGATGAAAGAAATATTTTATTAGAAAAATCTCTTCAAAACTTTTTAGATCTTGAAGAAACTTTTCTTACTGAACTGTATCAAGAACATAAAAAACGAATAAAAGATAAAGATTTTCTTCTTTGGCTTTCTTCTAAATTAGTGACTTTTTTAAAAGAAATAAACGATGCTCATGAAAAAAATTTAGAAATAAAAAACTACAATTTAACTTATAATAAGTTACAGTCATCAGCTCGTTCTCAAAATATTTTACAAGAAAAACTACAAACAACGATAGCTCTTAGTTTTCGTAAAACAGTTCTTGAAGAATATCAAAATAATGCTACAAACAAACTAAAATCTACAATTTTAAAGCAGGCTCTTCAATTAGCTTAATTTATCTACGCTTAAGTACTTAGAGTACTCTTTTGTATCCTACAGGACTTGAACCTGTAACCCTCAGCTTAGAAGGCTGATGCTCTATCCATTAAGCTAAGAATACGCACTCGCTGCCAATTTTTTTGCGGGCTTTACTACAGCCAATTTTTTCACAATTTTTCTCAACACACAGGGCCGACGAAGGAGGCGGGTCACTTCGACTCCACAGAGTAGAGTCCCGCCAAACACACGGGCGTCTATAAGCCTTCAGATAAATTGGCTCGACTCCACAGAGTAGAGTCCCGCCAATTTATCTATAAGCCTTCAGATAAATTGGCTCGTAGTAAAGTCCGCAAAAAAATTGGTTGCAAAGCAACAGCACCCTGTGGGGTCTAACAATTTTTCCCAAGTCTGCGGAAAAATTGTCTCGAAGTGACATTTGTGGCGCCCGGGGGCGCCTTGCAGCTTGTGTGTTGAGAAAAATTGTTCCACCGCTGCGCTCGCCTCAAGACTGCCACGCCCGTGTGTTCACGGGCGTTGCAGACTTAAAAAAAATTGGCAGCGAGATCAGTAGCGTTTGGACTCGTAGCCAGCGGACACGCGAGCCGCCTGACACTAGGCTGCGGAAAAAAAAATGACTCGCTGCGCTCGCCCAAGACCGCAGGCGAGCGCAGCGAGTGAGTCCCGCCAAACAATTTCTCTCAAGACCGCAGACGCCCTGACAATCGGGCTGCCAATTTTTTTAAAGCCCGCAAAAAAATTGGAAGTGGCGTGGCTCGACAATTTTTCTTACGCCTGTGTGTTGAGAAAAATTGTAACGCACTGGCCTATAAACCCAGTTAGCTAGAAATTAACTCGGGGTAACAACAACACGCGCTGCGTTGAGTGCGGTTGAGCTGCGGTTGAGCTGACAATTTGGGGACAACTCGCTACGCTCACCTGCGGTCTTAAGACTGACAACTTTTCTGCGGTCTTGAGACTGACAATTTTGGGACAAACTCGCTACCAATTTTTTTTAAGTCTGCAAAAAAATTGGCAGGTCTTGAGACTGACAATTTTTCCGCAGACTTGGGAATTGTTTCTTGTTGTCGAGCCCCAGTTGCGTAGCGCTGGTGGTCGATTGAGGTTTGCTGTTTGCTCACTATCGGACTTGAACCGATAACCTAAAAGGAACAGATTTTAAGTCTGTCGTGTTTACCAATTTCACCAAGTGAGCTAAATTCCGCGAGCACAGGTTGCAACAGCTGCGGTTTGCTGGCCTTGGGCTGGTTGTTGAAGCGCAGTTACCAATTTTTTTTAAGTCTGCAAAAAAATTGGCGTGTGGTCGTGCTCTTTTTTTTTTTTAAAGTCTGCGAGCCACGCCCGTGTGTTCACGGGCGTCTGAAGCTTATAGACTGACAAGAACGCACCAATTTTTTTTAAGTCTGCAACGCCCGTGAACACACGGGCGTGGCAGGTCTTGAGAAATTGTTTGACGGGACTCACTCGCTGCGCTCGCCTGCGGTATTGAGGCGAGCGCAGCGAGCAGCCAACTTTTTTGCGGATTTACTACGAGCCAATTTTTTTGCGGACTTTAAAAAAATTGGTTGCAAAGCAACGACACTCTGTGGTGTCGAGCCAAACACACGCCAATTTTTTTGCGGACTTTAAAAAAATTGGTTGCAAAGCAACAGCACCCCGTGGGGTCGAAGTGACAATTTTTCTCAACACACAGGCTGCCGATAACACACGGGCTGCCAATAACACACGGGCTGCCAATAACACACGGTGACAATTTTTCCGCGGTCTTGAGAAAAATTGTCACCGTGTGTTGAAAAAATTGGTGTGTTGAAAAAATTGGAATTGTGAACTGGTTGCAAAATAACTCGCCGCCCATTTTTTGCGGATGCCCGTGTGTCGAAAAAATTGGCTGCGAGTCGAGTAAACCCAGGTGTGAGCGGCATACCAGAATAAACAAATTAACACGGGCGTTACAATTTAACTTGATCTTTTAAACCTTTTATTGCAGGTATTTCTTCAAAAGTATGAAAAGCTGGTGGACTTCCTAACAACCACTCTAATGTTGGTGAAGTTGTTGCAGCTTCTTCTGATTCTTCCCATGGGTTATTTGCACACTTGTCGTTCCCTGTTAGTGTTGCATAAACAACGTAAAAGAAAACAACAGCACTTAACACAGATAAATAAGAACCATAACTACAAATAGCATTCCATCCAGCATAAGCATCAGGATAATCTGGTATTCTACGAGGCATTCCTGCTAACCCTAAGAAGTGCATAGGGAAGAAAGTAATATTAACCCCGATAAACGTAAGCCAGAAATGTATTTGTCCTAAAGTTTCTGGATACTGAAGACCTGTAATCTTTCCTATCCAGTAATAGAATGCTGCAAAAAGAGCAAATACAGCTCCCATTGACAAGACATAATGAAAGTGAGCCACGACGTAATAAGTATCGTGAAGAGCAATATCAATTCCAGAGTTTGATAAGATAATTCCTGTTAAACCTCCAAGAGTGAATAAGAAGATGAATCCTATCGCAAAAAGCATAGGTGTACGTAATGTGATACTTCCACCCCACATTGTAGCAATCCAAGAGAAAATCTTAATACCTGTAGGTACCGCGATAATCATTGTAGCTGCAGTGAAATAAGCACGTGTATCAATATCAAGCCCAACTACGAACATGTGGTGAGCCCATACGATAAAACCAAGAACACCAATTGAAAGCATTGCGTAAACCATTCCTAAATAACCAAAAACAGGCTTTTTTGAAAATGTACTTACTACATGACTAACAATACCAAAACCTGGTAAAATTAGGATATAAACTTCAGGATCGAGATAGATTATGCTCTCACGAGCATAGCCCCTCACAGAACCGTACAAGCACCTCTCGACGCATACGGCTCTTGACAAGGTTATTCCTTTGACTTTAGAGTAGTTTTATGACATGATTTATGGACTAATCTTAGGTTTTTTGTTTTTGGGTCTCCGATATTTAACTCAGAAACTCTTTTTACATGGTGAATTTCAAGATTTTCAGATGTTAAATAACCCAAACCATGTTCGCATATATCACATAATCCTCTTTGTCTTGTATACAACAAACTCCATTTATTGGCACTTTTTTCTTTATTACGTAATTTTACTATATTTAAGTTATATTCATTGTATGTAGATTCATCAATATAATAAGTTGATTCAAGCAAACACTTTTTAGGAGAAAACATTTGAGCTGGCACAGGACTGAATAGACAACTTAGTATCAATAACCAGGCTATTTTTGAATTTATAGTTTTGTCTTTGTTAACTTCGTTAAAGGTACCATGAAACTGCCATGTTCTTTCAGTAGGCGTCTCTACACCTTGAAAATATCGCTCTATAAGATCTTTAACAGGGACCTTTCGGTACTTTTTTCGTACATATCGCCATGTCCTATACCAAATATAATGATCTAACCTAGAAAATGTTCTTAAAGTCCCTATTCCAAAATAATTACCCCAACCTCTTATTATAGGGTTGAGTATGTTTATCAAACGGTATGGTGAGGTATTTAAGTTATTTTTTATAGTTTCTTTGATTTTATTTTTAAAAGCTTGAACCTTTGTCTTAGAAGGGTACACATATAAGCCACTTCGGACATAATTTTTATTGAGTCTTCTTTGCATAGTAATTTTAGAAAATTTCTTTCTTAGAACGTAATGGAAGGTGAATCCAAGATAATCAAATTTTGCATTATTCTCCCATTTGAAAATTTTACTCTTAGTAAGGGCCGACGAAGGAGGCAAACCACGCTTTTTAAGGAAAATGTCTATTTTATTACTTATAATTTCGGCTTGTTCTCTGTCATTGACGACAACAATAAAATCATCTGCATAACGAACAATAGTACTAGTAAGAGTCTTTCTTACGATTGAAGAACCTTTCTTATAGTTGAAGCCTTTATTGGTATAATAATTGAATTTTTCTTCATCAAAAGCGGTTACTTTATTTGGAGTTACTACCCTTTCCAAACCATTTAATGAAAAATTAGCAAGTGAGGGTCCAATAACACTACCTTGAGGAAATCCCATAGTTGGAATTTCATATTCACCTTGATAAACTATTTCACCAGATAACCACTCTCTTAATATATTAATAAATCTGTCGGGGAATGGGTAATTCTCTAAAAGCCAATCGTGATTAACTTTATCAAAGAACTTTTCTATATCAATATTAAGTATGTATTTGCTGTGCAAGAAATATCTTGTGTCTTTTTTACATACGTGCGCTGGCTTTCCTTGCAGCAGTTTGCTTAGTAGGCCTATAGCTTGGTGACAATTTCGACCTTTTCTAAATCCGAAACTATTGTTATCCGCATGTGCGTCAATAGTTGGTTCAATTACTTGAACAAATAGTGTCTGTACTATTCGGTCTTTGATTGTAGGAATTCCAAGAGGCCGTTTATCATGTTTACCTTTTGGGATGTATACTCTACGAATTTGGTCTGCTTTGTAGTGTTTTAAATTGTTATATTTCAATATTTCTAAGTAGTTAAGTAAATTTTCGTGTTTCGTCGCTACGCTCGCCTCGCTACGCTCGCCTGGTGTAAGATTTCCAGAGGCGAGCGTAGCGAGGACTGTCTCAATAGCAAAAACTCTTAGATCTAATTTAGTTACCCACTCATCAACTTGACGTTTAACTGTTGTTGAACGGAATCCGTATTGATTAGAGAGCATCGCAAGATACTTTTGCCGTTGTTTAACAAGAGTTCGCAATTCTTTGTTAAACTTTAGCATTGGCCAAATACCTGTTTCAATGCTTTTTATAAGTAATGGTGTTAAGTATTCACTTTCACATAGAATCTCTTTCTTGAGTAGTTCAAGATCTCCCTGATTCTCCATTGTCTCATCTCTAACACCTTGCCTGCTAGCATTATTTACACTAGCATCTATCTTAATAAATCCATTATTCACTTTACATGAGTAATGTCTTTTTGGAAGAGAACTTCTAAAAATAAGGCCATTATTTGTAGGTGATTTATTAAGTACGCACTTACTCTGCCTTCGTTGCCTTATTGGAGGACTATAAGTTCTCACGTGGTCCGCCCCTCGATCTAAGCCTCCTAGTTTGTGAAGTAGATTTAACCAGTATAGCGGCACAGCTATATAGTACTTCAGCGTCCTGTTTAGGGGGTCATACCTAAATATTCTCCTATACGGTTCAGAGAATAACCGTTCATGTATATTTGACTCCTTATATTCCCAACTAAAATTAGTTGCAACTCGTATTTGCTTAACTAGTCTCATCCTAAATCTAGACTTAAAGAGACTCAGTTGCAGAGCGTTACGCCGCCCGTGTCCGAAAAACCAGAATAGGTGCTGAAATAAGATTGGATCACCACCTCCTGCTGGATCGAAGAAACTAGTATTGAAGTTACGATCTGTAAGCAACATTGTAATTGCTCCTGCAAGTACTGGAAGTGATAATAATAGTAAAAATGCAGTAATTAAAACTGACCATACAAATAATGGTAGTCTATGCATTGTCATTCCTGGAGCACGCATATTGAAGATTGTTGTAATAAAGTTAATAGCACCTAAAATACTACTTGCACCTGATAAATGAAGACTGAAAATCGCTAAGTCTACAGCACCTCCAGAGTGCGCTGTAATGCTACTTAGTGGTGGGTAAACTGTCCACCCTGTACCAGCACCAACTTCTACTAAAGCAGAACTTAATAATAATATAAGTGATGGTGGTAATAACCAAAAGCTTATGTTATTTAGACGTGGGAATGCCATGTCTGGTGCTCCAATAAGTATGGGTACGAACCAGTTACCAAAACCTCCTATCATTGCAGGCATCACCATGGTAGGGTAAGAATCCATTCCATGTTAAAGGAACATAAACTCCCCCCCGAACCGAGCGTGCGACTTTCATCGCACTCGGCTCTCCGTATGAGACTGTCTTTTATTTTAAAATCTGTATATCCCGGGACCATCGTAAGAACCTGTATGTATTTCCGCGTGACACGGTTTACCAATTTTTTTGCGGGCTTTAAAAAAATTGGCGTGATAAATTTTTGTTTATACCTTTAAGTGTGTTATCCGTTTTGGCCGCTTTTAGGGGTCTACGGTGGTGCATTTCTACGTTGCTAGTTGATCCACATATACAACATGGAGAATCGAGCAGGCCTTTTGTTCTGATAGCACGTTTAAACACATCGAAAGGATTTGTATACACGGGCGTGCTTGAGAATTTGTTAATACGTTTTAAGCTTTTTATTAGATTGAATTTGATTGGTTTACCATTTTTCCTTTTGTCTACTGTTATTTCTTTACCAAATTTCTTAAAGACTTGACGTCTAGAGTTAATCTTTAATTTATTCATAAGGGTGCAGGCCAAACTGTGATGTAGCAAGTATTGTATAAAGTTGAGTTGCGACCTGTTATATGCGAAAGAGTAGTAGTTCAGTAGGCCTGTCCATACTTCGTTATACTTTTGTACAATTTCTGTGGTTTCCAAGTTTATCCACGCGGTTTTTCTCGTGGGAATTACATCGCGGTTACTGAAGTTTCTGATTTTGCAAATGCCTTGAGATCTTAGACGTTTTACAATTCTTTCTAACGGTGCGAGTACTATTATACCGCCTTGTGGCATTCTTGCTCGACTCGACAGAGTAGAGTCCCGCCCCTGCGGGGCTCGAACTTTTCTCCCAGTTTTTGTAATTGAATTAGTTCTTCTGTTCTGGTCGTTGGTTCTGCTAGTGTGTCGTCGTATGTGAGCGCCCAAGAAGAGGACTCTTTCGTCGGATCTAGTTATCACAGTTTTTTCTGGGTTTAGAGTAAGCTTCAGTTTTTCAGAAAGAAAAATTCGCATTTCTTCTTTTAGTTCTTCTGCTATTCTCTTAGGCCCGTTGACGCCAACCAAAAAGTCGTCGGCATACCTGGTGTAATAAATGCGGTATCCTTTCCCCGGAGTGGTTGAAGGTAGTTTCGCTCTTTCCTTTTCTAGTTTTAAGATTTCTTTTAGTCTTTCTTTCTTCTGCTCCTCATTGAGAGTTCTGTTGTATCTATAGTTTGGGGAGAAGTATTGTCTGAGATTGGAGATTCGGTTGTGAATTTTTTTGTATTCTGGATTGGGTATGGATGTATTTCCGCTTTCTGTCGATTTATGAACTTTTTCTAGCATAAAGATATCTAATTCATGTAGACATACATTAGACAGCACTGGGGAAACTGCGCTTCCTTGAGGCGAGCGTAGCGAGAAACTGAGTTCTTCTGTCTTAGTGGCAGGGTTTATGTAGTGGGTACGGACGGCTTTCCAGTACAAGTCCATGAATTGTTTGGAGTTGACTTTTTTTGATAGTAATTCAGCAAGCACATGATGATCTATTTTGTCGAAACATTTGGAGATATCTCCCTCTATAAACCATCTGGTTCCGGTCCATCCAGTAACCTGTTGGAGCGCGGAGTGCGTGCTTTTACCAGGTCTGAAACCATGTGAACAGTCCAGAAATTCTTTTTCGTAAACATGGTTTAGAGCGTGAACCATGGCTCTTTGAACTACCTTGTCTCTAGGACCTGGAATTCCTAGGAGACGGACGCCGCCGTTGGGTTTAGGTATTTCTACCCGTCTTATTGGCTTAAACTTAAAACTATGGTTTAGTAGCTTTTTTTGCAGACTATCTAGTGTTTCGTTAGAGTAACTGTCAAGGGTTTCTTTGTCAGTTCCCCAGGTATTCGCACTTTTTTTGCTACTCACTTCATAATAACATTCTGCAAGTAATTCTTTCTTACAAATAATATCGGTATATATGTCTTTTTTTTTTGTTGGACTTTTGCTCTTTTTCTCAAGGCCCGACATTGTAAGGCCAGGGGTCCGAGAGCACTCATACTGTACCACTTTGCATTCTTCGGGCATTACCCCGACCGTATAAAAGTTGCTATTGCTACCTCTAGCTGCTACTATTGGTACTCCGTCACCGTATGCCTTTGGGCACTTAGGCGATCCCGAAGTTGCTAATATATCTGGTGTCTTTGCCCTTAGGATCCTTTTCGTTTCTGATATTGCGTCTAGCGTAATATTGGATATAGAAGACGGTTCTTGGTGTTGACTTCTTCTGATCTCACAAGCTTCTATAGACGCTCGATTGCGGTGGGAGCGTCTGGTGCTGTAACCCATCCTGAAACTCAGGTTCGAAAAATACATTCTATCCATAGGCAACCTACCTAACCCGACATTTTTTAGAATGTTCGCTTTCCAGCAGTCGGGCTTCAACGACATGCTATTGTCCCCTTTATTGCTTTCGCTCAAAGGTAAGTCGCTTGGTTTACGAGACATTACCGTAGTCTCGGCGTGAAAATTATAATGTTTATAAGATTCTCGCACAGAATATATAACCGCATCGGCGCACAAAAAAATCATCAAAAAAGCGTGTGCCGTTATGATTACGTTGTAAAGCTGGTGGTTACCACTAAGAATTTGGTTTCCTGGTTGTGCTAATTCCATACGAATTAACATTGAAAAACAAGTACCAAGAACTCCTGATACTGCTCCAAAAATTAAATAAAGAGTTCCAATATCTTTGTGGTTCGTTGAAAATAACCATCTTATGATGAATTTAGACATTAGAAACACCTAGAGTTCTTATATATAATGATACACTTTATTATTATTGTGGTTTGCCTCCTTCGTCGGCCCTGCGGTCTTGAGGCAAGCACAGCGAGCCAATTTTTTTAAGGTTCGCAAAAAAATTGGTTGCAAAGCAACGTGGGGTCGATTACCCTTTTACTAAATTTATATACTCTACTGCAATAGTTCCTCTAATCCGATAATAAACTACTAAAAGAGCCAAACCAATAGCTGATTCTGCTGCAGCGACAGTTAAAACTAATAACGCAAATAATTGACCAATCATATCATCTAAGTATACTGAAAAAATAACAAAATTTAAATTTACAGCCAAAAGCATAAGTTCGATAGACATTAACATAATAATAATGTTTTTTCGATTTAAAAATATTCCCCAAATACCTAATAAAAATAAAATAACACAAAGGGATATGAATTTAACTTGCATGTTTTTTTTTTCTTCGCTTCCAATAACACACGGGGTCTCAACCACAGCTGCCAGGCGCCACCCGGGCTGCCAATTTTTTGCGGACTTTACTACGAGCCACGCCCGTGTGTTCACAGGCGTCTGAAGGCTTATAGCTGACAATTTTGGGACAAACTCGCTACGCTCGCCTCAACACACAGGCTGCAAGGCGCCCCCGGGCGCCACCAAATTGTTCTCTACTTTGTGGAGCTGACAAGAACACACGCCAATAACACACGGGCGTTGCGGATGCCCGTGTGTCGAAAAAATTGGCAAGTCTGCGGAAAAATTGTGGTGTCAGCCCGCAGGGCTGGCTCGAAGTGACATTTTCTCAACACACAGACGTAAGAAAATTGTAAAATTGGCGGCTGCTTGCGGTTTCTTTTATACGTTTATATTTCTTTTTTAGCTCGATTTAATAGTTCTTACGAAGGGAAAATAATCGCCTATATTTAAATTTCTTTTGCGTTATCGAAAGTTATTTTAAAAAAAGTTTCCTACTTAGATGCTTTCAGTAGTTCTCTTGTCTTAGCGTAGCTAATTGGCATGCCATTGGAATGACAACCGTTTACCAGTGGTTAAACCATTTCGGTCCTCTCGTACTAGAAATCGATTTTTTCACTTTATATAACGACAGATAGGAACCGAACTGTCTCACGACGTTCTAAACCCAACTCGGGTACCACTTTCATCGGCGAACAGCCGAACCCTTGGAACCTTCTTCAGCTCCAGGATGTGATCAGTCGACATCGAGGTGCCAAACAACTCCGTCGATAAGGGCTCTTGGGAGTTATCAGCCTGTTATCCCTAGCGTACCTTTGATCCGTTAAGCGAGAGCCTTTCCACATAGAACTCCCGGATCACTATGGCCGACTTTCGTCTCTGTTCGACTTGTAGGTCTTACAGTCAGGCAAGCTTATACCATTACGCTCTACAACTGATTTCCGACCAGCTTGAGCTTACCTTTGCACGCCTCCGTTACTCTTTAGGAGGCAACCGCCCCAGTTAAACTACCCAGCATACAGTGTTGTTAACACTTAGGAGGTAAAAAGAAAGAGAGTGGTATTTCAAGATTTACAATGTATCCCACCTATCCTACACACTTTATTTTTATTTCCACTGTAAACCTATAGTAAAGGTGCATAGGGTCTTACCGTCTAATCGTTAATACTCCGCATCTTCACGGAGAATTCAATTTCGCTGAGCTTTAGCCGGAGACAGCAGGGCAATCGTTGTACCATTCATGCAGGACACTAATTAGGTGCCAATGAATTTCGCTACCTTAGAACCGTTAGAGTTACGGCTGCCGTTTACTGGGCATTAAGCAGGGACCTCTAGCCTCTGCTCTTAAACTTCCAGCACCGGGCAGGTATCAGACGCTATATATCATACATTTTGCAGCGTCCTGTGTTTTTAATAAACAGTCGCCACCCCCATTTTTGTGCCACTTTTTCAAGTACCCTTTGTTCCGAAGTTACAGGGTTATTTTGCCGAGTTCCTTCGACTAAATTGTCTCAAAGCCTTAGTTTATTCAACCTGTTTACCTGTGTCGGTTTAAGTACGGTTTTTTATAGATTTATTTCCTGAAATATTTCTCAAATAACATAGATCCAAAAATGTTATAAGCATTTACTATTTGTCAAGTCTATAACCCATCATTAAAAGTTTCCTCTTTTTATTTAGGGGCCAATTCACTACTGCGCCGTTTAACGAAGCGCAGAAAACCTAAAACTTTCGGCCATCATGAATCTACATGATTTTACGCTACTCATGTCAGCATTTTCACTTCTGATTAAGTTTCCTTTTTTTTTATACAGAACGGTCTGCTACCTTAACTTGTTAAAATTAATTGTTTCTTCGGTAAGTTTTTTGAGCCCCGATACATTATCGGCGCAATAAAGCTAGACCAGTGAGCTATTACGCTTTCTTAAAAGGATGGCTGCTTCCAAGCCCACCTCCTGGTTGTCAAAGCTTTATCACTTCCTTTACCACTAAAAAACTATTAAGGACCTTATAATACAATCTGGGCTGTTTCCCTTTTGACTTTAGACCTTAGCACCTAAAGTCTGTCTTATTTCATCGTTATTAAGTATTCGAAGTTTCATTGGAGTTGGTAAGGCTTTGGGCCACCCTAGTCCATTAAGAGCTCTACCCCTTAATAAAGTTAAAAATATGCTCTACTTTATAGATTTCGCAGACAACCAGCTATTTCCAAGTTTGGTTGGCCTTTCACCCCTAACTACAAATCATCTCAGTATTTTGCAACATACACGAGTTCGGTCCTCCAAAAGATGTTACTCTTTCTTCAACCTGTTCATAGCTAGATCACCTGGTTTCGGGTTCAATCAATAAAACTGAAACATTTTCACTACGCTTTCCTTTTTAAGCTTGCTTCATTAATTGACTCGCTGACCCATTATGCAAAAGGTACGTTGCACCACACACGGGCGTCAACTGATTTAAAATTAGATTTAAGGATCTTTTCACTCCCTTTTATAGGGTTCTTTTCATCTTTCCCTCACGGTACTTGTTCACTATTGGTTATAAAGATTATTAGTAAAGAGGGTGGTCCCCCAAATTCAAACAAATTGTTTTACTAGATACTATGCGAAAAGTACAGGGCTACACCTTCTTTGGCTATTCCTTTTCATTTCCATTTTCGCTCTCTGCTACTAACGGTTTCTCGGTTGATTTCTTTTCTTCAGCTACTTAGATGTTTCAATTCGCTGAGTTTAACAATTTTTTTTTTTAATTGTATGTTCAAGTTTTCTTATGGATACACATAAATCTCAGTGACTTCTTATGTTTTTCGTAAACGTCCAATCTTTATACCTAGACATCTGTCTAATATTGAAACTCTTTATTTGATAAAGTTATAACTTTTAAGCTCTAATATAAACATTTAAATATAATATCTTAAAGCTAAATCAACATCTATAGAAGTAGGATATTGAATTTGCTGGGGTGTATATAAATAAATTGCGGTTAAAGTTTTATAATTAATTTCTAAGTGTTGCGGTTTTTTTTTCAAAAAGCTTTTCCCGGAGCCACGGTGTGAGGTTCTTGTAGCTGCGCGACTTTTTCTTCTTCCCTGTTGCAAATAAATTGGCGCAGTTGACGCCCGTGTGTTCTCGTTTTTTTTTTTCGTCGGGGCAACAACTCGAGCCAATTTTTTTGCGGACTTTACTTCGAAGTGCCCCCGGGAAAAAATTGGTTGCAAAGCAACGTGGGGTCGAGCCAGTTTTTTTTTAAATAAATATTTTATTTTTGAATTTATAGTTTTGTACGTTTGAAACTTGAACAGCAAATTACTTAAAGAATTTATATTATTTATTTCCTCAAGAGAAGTAGGGTATTTAATCGAAATAATATCACCAGGTTTTAACATAAAACTACACAAATTAACAACTTTAGAGTTAACTAATACGTGACCGTGGTTAATATATTGTCTTGCTTCTGAAAAACTGCGAAAAAAGTTAATTCTAAATAAACAACTATCTAAACGTCTTTCTAATAGACACAGTAATTTGTTACCTACTCCTGTTGTCGAATTGCTCTTTATTTTTACTGCTTGTTTTTTAAGAGACTTTATTGTTTTTTTAGACAGTCTACCATATAAAAAAACCAACTTACGCTTAGCGTTTAATTTTTTTATGAATGTTTTTTGTCTTTTTTGTAATTTTACAATTTTTGCTATTTTGTATTTTTGTTTCTGAGTTAAAATATTAGAATTCCATAAATAACTTTTTGTTTGTTTACAAGACTTTACTTTAAAAGAAGAACGTTTTGTCATTTATTTTTTTGTGATTACACGGGCGTTTTCAAACTCCCTTGGCTTGCAACAGTCTGACACAGTTGCTTTCAACACACGGGCGTCTGAGGCTATACCAATCTTTTAAAGCCCGCAAATTGGCAGCCCGGTGTGGCGCCCTGGTAGGTCGGAGAGCTACCCCGGTGGGTCTCTCCACAGGTTGGGCTTTGAAAACGCCCGTGTGTTGAAATTGGTTCGACCCCACAGGGTGTCTGTTGCTTTACAACCAATTTTTTTTAAGTCTGACAATTTTTCTTACGCCTGTGTGTTGAGAAAAATTGTCACCGTGAACACACGGGCGTGGCAGGTCTTGAGCTGACAATTTTTCTGCGGTCTTGAGACTGACAATTTTTCCGCAGACTTGGGAAAAATTGTTTCTTATTGTTTCTTGTTAGGCGGGCGCTGCACAATTTTTTTTTTTTTCTTTTTTTCGGTGTGTTGGCGAGGTTCGCTACCCGCCCCCTGGCGTCTTACTTATGAAATAAAGAGATTGAATTATCGGCAATTGTTTTTGTTTTAAAAGTTGTGTATATAATATTTCTTTTTCTGACAATTTTTGCGCATCTAAATGATTGATAGAAAAAGTCTTGGGATTTGAATATAACGGTGACACGTCTTTTCCTGGTACTACTAGCTCAAGTAATAATAGGCTAGGTTGTCGTTTAATGAAAGAAATAAAAGATTTATTAAGAATTTGATAAGAGTTTGAATAAAAAGTGCAAGTATACCCTTTAAAATAATTTTTTAAATAATTTGTTTTTTTTCTTGAGGCCGACGCCCGTGTGTGGTCGGACTCCACTTTGTGAAGTGAAGGGTCGGTAACGACCAGCAACCCTGGGCTGACAAGAACACACGCCAATTTTTTTGCGGATGCCCGTGTGTTGGAAAAAATTGGCAAGTCTGCGGAAAAATTGTGGTGTCTAGCCAATAGGGTTTGACTCGACTTATTTTTTATTATTTTCATTTTTATTTCTGGATTTATCTTTTTAAGTGACTTTTTAATTTGATTTCGTTCAACAGTATTTAGACTGTGGTAATGACAAATAGCAAGTTCACACACGGGCGTATTAGAGTTCATGGTAATTACTTATTACATTAACCAGTATACTATAAAAAACAAAACATTCATAAAGAATAATTAAGATTGTAGATAATAGTAACTGATTTAATAAATCTGGAGGAGATAAAAAAGCTGACATTAGTAGAATAAAAACATATGAATATTTTCTTAAGTAAAGAACAGTTTTAACTTTGATATATTCGTAATCTATTAAAAAATAAAATAAAATGACTAAAAATATCATTACTAAGAAACTTCCCAATAAATTTAAAGCAAAATATATATAAAATGATATTCGAGGTAAAAAAATAACACGGGCGTCTCTTTGTTCGAAACCTAAAAAAAAAGAACAAATAACTGGAAATATAATAAATAACATTAGAAATGCACCTAGATAAACAAAATTAAGTATATGTAAAACATTGGATATAATGTTCTTTCGAAGTGAACTATATAACCCAGGACTAATAAATGAAAAAATATTATATACTACAAAGGGTAAGATCAAAAAAAAGGTTGTAAAAAACGAAATAAAAACATTAATTCTAAAACCCTCAGTCATATCTATAAATATAAATTTTTTCGAGTACATAAATCTAGTAAAGACATGTAATAGTTCGTTAGAGTATAAATAACATGTTATGAAGGTGAACATAAAAGAGCATGCACAGTATTGTAATCGGTATTTTAATTCTAAAAATATTTTAAACATTATGTTTTTTTTTAACGGGGAAAACGGGGCTCGAACCCGCGACCTCCGGCGTGACAGGCCGATGCTCTAACCAACTGAGCCATTTCCCCTAAACGCCCTGCCAATCGGGCTGAAGAAAACTAAAACTGACAATTTTTCTCAAGACCGCAGAAAAATTGTGAAAAAATTGGTGTGTTATTGCCAGCCCGGTGTGGCGCCTGGCAGCTGTGGTTGAGAAATTAGCGAGCGTGGGTAATAACGGACTTGAACCGCTGACTTTCTCGTTGTAAGCGAGATGCTCTACCACTGAGCTAATCACCCTTTTAAAAACGGCCGCTGACACAAAGAAAACTAAAACTGACAGTTTTTCTCACGCCTGTGTGTTGAGGCCAATAACACACGGTGACTTCCAATTTTTTTGCGGGCTTTAAAAAAATTGGCTCGCTGCCAATTTTTTTTAAGTCTGCAAAAAAATTGGCAGGTCTTGAGACGTCAAGAACACACCAATTTTTTTTAAGTCCGCAACGCCCGTGTGTTATTGGCGTGTGTTCTTGTTTCTTATTGTCGGGCTTTAAAAAAATTGGCAGCTCGATTGTCAGGGCGTTGGAGATAATCGGATTTGAACCGATGGCTTCATGCTTGCAAAGCATGCGTTCTACCACTGAACTATATCCCCCGGAGGAAATGGGATTCGAACCCATGGGTAGCAACTACCTTTGATTTAGCAAACCAATGCCTTAAGCCACTCAGCCATACCTCCTAAGCACATCAACGAGTACTAGTACACACGTGACAATTTTTCTCACGCCACTTCCAATCACTGACAAGAACACACCAATTTTTTCGACACACCAATTTTTTTTAAGTCCGCAAAAAAATTGGCGTGTGTTCACGGTGACAATTTTTTTGCGGTCTTGAGTGCCAATAACACACGGTGACAATTTTTCTGCGGTCTTGAGAAAAATTGTCAGACTTAAAAAAAATTGGCAGCGAGTTTGTCCCAAATTGTCGTACTTAAAAAAAATTGGGGCGTGGTAACAATTTTTCTCAAGACCGCAGAAAAATTGTCACCGAAGGAGGCGAAAAAATTGGCAGCTCACGAAAAAAAACACATATATTTATAAAAATGAAAAGATATGGCTATTGAAACTGGTATTTCGACAAAAAAAGTCAAAAATTTTACATTAAATTTTGGACCACAACACCCTGCAGCACATGGTGTTCTTAGACTGGTTCTAGAAATGAATGGTGAAGTCGTTGAAAGAGCTGATCCTCATATAGGACTACTGCATAGAGGAACTGAAAAATTAATAGAATATAAAACTTATTTACAGGCTCTTCCTTATTTTGACCGTTTAGACTATGTATCGATGATGGCACAAGAACATGGTTATTCTGTTGCTGTTGAAAAGCTTTTAGGACAAACTGCTCCATTAAGAGCTCAGTATATACGAGTCCTTTTTAGTGAGATAACTCGTCTTTTAAATCATTTATTAGCTTTAACTACACATGCAATGGATGTAGGAGCTCTTACTCCATTTCTTTGGGCTTTTGAAGAAAGAGAGAAATTGATGGAGTTCTACGAAAGAGTTTCTGGTGCTCGTATGCATGCTGCTTATATCCGCCCAGGAGGTGTTTCTCAAGATATTCCTGTTGGTCTATTAAAAGATATTTATACATTTACAGAACAATTCGCATCACGAATAGATGAGCTTGAAGAGATGTTAACTAACAATAGAATCTGGAAACAAAGACTAGTTAATATAGGAATTGTGTCAGGTGAAGAAGCTTTAAATTGGGGATTTAGTGGAGTCATGTTACGCGGGTCAGGTATAAGTTGGGATTTACGAAGATCTCAACCTTATGAAGTTTACGATCAAATGAATTTTGACATACCTGTTGGTTTGCGAGGTGATTGTTATGATCGTTATCTTTGTCGAGTGGAAGAAATGAGACAAAGTTTAAGAATTATATCTCAATGTTTAAACAACATGCCAGAAGGTTTAATTAAAACTGACGATCGAAAAGTAACGCCACCGTCAAGGACTCAAATGAAAACATCTATGGAGTCCCTTATACATCATTTTAAATATTACTCAGAAGGTTTCAGTGTACCTATTGGAGAAACTTATTCTGCGATAGAAGCACCCAAAGGAGAATTTGGAGTTTATCTTGTAAGTAATGGAACAAATAGGCCTTACAGATGTAAAATAAGAGCTCCAGGTTTTGTTCATTTACAAGCTTTGGATTTTATGTCTAAAAATCATATGCTAGCCGATGTAGTTACTATAATAGGAACTCAAGATATTGTTTTTGGTGAAGTAGATAGATAAATTTATTTTTTTTTTCTCCTCTAAACCCATTTTAAAGAAAACCTACCGTTAGTATAATTAAGAATATTAGAAGAATCGTTCTTCGACCTTTAGGTGCACCCCTGGTGGGGTCGAGCCAGCCCTGCGGGCTGACAAGAAGTAAAAAACAAGAGTCGAGTCTATAAGACTAGTTTTTACTTCGTCGAGCCCCGCAGGGTCGGTTACGACCAGCAACAGACACTCTGTGGAGTCGATCAATTGTTTAAATTAATGCGACCCCCGACCCCACCACCCAGAGGCTCTAGTGATGCCAGGAGTATCCTCCAGATTAATGGGAGGATACAATGGTGCCTCAGCGTTTAGTCAGGTACCCCTGACTCCGGACAGCGTTTAGTCAGGTACCCCTGACTCCGGACTGCGTTTAGTCAGGTACCCCTGACCCCGGATCTACGTTTAGTCCGGTACCCCTGACCCCTAAGATAGTTCTAAACCTAATTATAGGTTAATGCCTTCTGCAAGAGCAAGAGACGGTTTAGCTATTTATTTATAGAAAAACTTTTATAAACAGAATATAAGATAAGAGGAACGTTATTTCATATTTTATCTTTTTTTTTTCACCTTTTCCACATTCCTTTTTGTGATTTTACATAACCGGTACCCCTTATATAGATAATTTAAATTATTTAAACTTTTATATTTCTGAACCCTTTTAGGGTGAGTTGAGTTATGCTGATTTGATGTGCTAGAATCTGCTAATTCATTTGTTGTTTCTGCATATTCTTTTGTTGCCAAACCTTCACTAATAGGTCCTGCGTTGCCAGGTGAGAGTTCTTCACTCAAATCCCTTGGGGGGCTTGAATTTAGATCGAAAAGCGCTTTTTCTCCCGTAAAATAGTCAACAAGATCTAAAGTACTTAATTCATCTATTACTAAACAATTATAAAAGAAAATAGTATTTTTTATTGGATTATTTATTATCAATAACCCTGTAATAATGATTGTAACCAATCCTAACCAAGTTGTATTACGAATTAAAATAGTAGGTTTTGTATTTAAACTAACAGAAGTACTATAGATTACACCGTATATTAAAAGTAGACTTAAAGCTGTACTTAAAAAAAGATAAACAAAAATAGGTAAGAATTCAATCATAATTTTTTTTATAAAGTTGAAAAAATTGGTGTCTTGAGACTGACAATTTTGGGACAAACTCGACAATTTTTCTCAAGACCGCAGAAAAATTGTGGACTCTACTCTGTGATTTCTAATAAAACACTTTTATTGAAAGTATCGATTGCGTCTTGAGTTGCATACTCTACCGGTGCACCCAAAACTTCAATAACAGCTTTTAAATCGGCAATCAGTTTACAGATTGTAGTGTTCGAAACTACTTCATGATTGCTAGAAACTAAAAAAGGTTCCCATTTGTCAATTAAAAACCCTTCAATCAGCTTCAAGCTTTTCTCTGGTACATAAGCTAAAAAGCAAACTTTTGTTAGTGGGTCTTTACGACGATAGGTTTGAAGTGTTTTATTGACATCTGTAGAAATACCAAATTTATATTGTTTTTCTAGGCCTTTCTGAGGATTATCGAATTGATTACTTCTTTCCACGCTCTAAACTGGGGTGTACGCGTTTTTTCTTCAGACGCTCATGGTTATTGTTAAGAAGCGTAAAGTCATTTTCCAAAACCAAAAGAGCTTGATCTTTTTTATCTATCTCTTTCTTATGTTCTTCTAATATGTTTTTCATATGGTCAACATAAATAGAGAAGACATGAAAAGCAAATTGTTTATTGTAGCTGGTAAGAACAGCAATAGCTAATCTTATGTCTACAAAGGTTTGCGAATACTGCCCCCCTGTTTCATATAAAACAGCTTGATTTGCCATTTGTTCAAAGGTTAATATTGTGTGCTTATTATTACTTTTCCACTTTTTAAAGCTTTTGCCTAATTGCTTAGACAATTCTGTAATATTCACCCACCAGTCCTCAGTTCTTCGTATTTCAATTAGCTCACTTTTATAAGGTATAAATAGAGCTAAACTGTTTTCTGGGTCTGTTTTCTGGATATGCTGCGTTCTCGCTGCGTCCGCCGCAGTTTTATTTAGCATGGCTAGTAGCTCTTCCTTCTTCTTTTTGGTATAGCCTCGAATAAACAAAAAAAAATTAATTCTGACACTTTTAAGTATGTATACATTTTATTGTTTTTAATTTATTGATGCGTAAAAAACCATCTCAGGCGAGGTAGCGAGATGGCGGCCTGAAGCGTAAAAAACCATCCCAGGCGAGCGTAGCGAGATGAAGCGTAAAAAAAGACCTTTTTCCAAAACCGCCTCCTTCGTCGGCCCTGTGAACACACGGGCGTAAGAAAAATTGTGAAAAAATTGGTAAAAAACCATCTCAGGCGAGCGCAGCGAGAAGGCCCCTGAAGCGTAAAAAAAGACTTCACGCTCGCCTATGAAGCGTAAAAAACCATCTCAGGGGTGGGAATTCCCACTCCTGAAGCGTAAAAAAAGACTTCACGCTCGCCTATGAAGCGTAAAAAACCATCCCAGGCGAGCGTAGCGAGATGAAGCGTAAAACATTTACAAGAACACACGGGCGTTCTTTTTAATATCCTGAAGCGCTTCTCGGGAGTTTTTAACGACACAATTATTTTTTTTCGCCATGGTGGGGTCGAGCGACACCACCACCCAGGGGTCGACGAGAATAACCCCCCTCGTTTCTTTAAACTCGCTGTTTAATATGATCCACGGTTTTTGGGGTCGACGAACTGGAACCCCTTTTTGTTATTTTAATTCGCCATGGTGGGGTCGAGCGACACCACCACCCAGGGGCCGACGAGAATAACCCCCCTCGTTTCTTTAAACTCGCTGTTTAATATGGTCCATGTGTTTTTGGGGTCGACGAAGTGGAACCCCTTTTTGTTATTTTAATTCGCCATGGTGGGGTCGAGCGACACCACCACCCATTTTGAATCCAAGCAGGAACAGAAGATAAGATAAAATTTTGTATTGACATTGTTTATTTTTTTTTAAGTGGGCACCCGGTTACCTCTTGTGACAGTTTTTATAGAAACTTTTTATACTTCTATATTTTGGAACTGCCCTCCTATCTGGATGATTCTATCTGATGGAACCTGACTACTAAATGATTGTCTGCCACATCTGCCGGACTAAAGTCGGGTTTCCGGATGATTTCCACTGATGGAACCTGACTATCTAAACGATTGTCTGCCACATCTGCCACATCTGTAGAACTTGACTCTGCCACATCTGTAGACTTGACTCTGGTGAGAGTTGTTCACGACATACAGGTCCTCTTCTGTAAGTTGCGGACTCCGATCGTCAACTGTTTCCCTAGGAGAGAATCAACTCGATCCCCTGGCGGACCGTGGGTGGAGTCTCATTCAGATCCGGTACCTCACCAGAATTCACCGAACCAGAGTCGCTAGGTGCCGGGCTCCCGTTAAGGTCGAAAGGAACCAAACCGTCCGCAAACGCATATTCTGGCGACAAGAAAATATATGCTACTAGTCTTAAAACTAGTCTTAAAAATAGATTTTTTATCATAATTTTTTTCATTTTTTGTTGTGCTTTTGTATAACAGGAAGCACTCTAAGTGCTTTTGTTATACAAAAGCACTATAATATATATATATAGTGCTTTTGTATAACAGGAAGCACTCTAAGTGCTTTTGTTATACAAAAGCACTATAATATATATATATATTTCTGATCTATTAAAATTTTTTTAATATTTCTAACAGAACAATTAAATGGCTAACAGAACTAGGGGCTTCTTTATTGTGAGGGAGTCTCGCTTAGAGCTCGGTCTCTGTTTTTTTTCTTTACTTCCAGCAGCAGGTTCCCCTACCGCTACCTTGTTACGACTTCACCAAAGTTATCAACTCTACCGTGGTCTATCTAGATATCGTGGCCAATTTTTTTTAGGCTGCGCTCGATTCTAGACATGCTTCAGGCCTAATCGACTCCCTGGGTGTGACGGGCTGTGAGTACAGGGAGCAGGTACAGTTTCACCGTGGCATGCTGATCCACGATTACTAGCAATTCCGGGTTCATATTCTCGAGTTGCAGAGAACAATCCCAACTACGGAAACGGTTTAGGATTCACTCTTAGTCACCTAGTTGTTTCCCTTTGTCGTTTCCATTGTATGACGCGTCTAGCCCAGTTCATAAGGGCCATGCTGACTTAAAGTAATCCTCACCTTCCTCTAGATTGTCTCTAGCAGTCTTTTGAGATAGCAACTCAAAATAAGGGTTACGCTCGTTAAAGGACTTAACCAAACATCTCACGACACGAGCTGACAATAGCCATGCAGCACCTGTACATTGTATTTCAAGAACTGGTAAGGTTTTTCGCGTAGTTTCGAATTAAAGCGCATCATCCACTGCTCGTGTGCTCCCCCGTCTATTCCTTTGAATTTTAACCTTGCGGCCGTAGTCTTCAGGCGGCCAGTTTAACGCGTTAGCTTTAACAAAGACCCTCTCGGGCCCCCATTTAACTGGCATCGTTGAGGGCATAGACTAACGGGGTATCTAATCCCACTCGCTCCCTATGCTTTCGCACCTCAGCGTCAGCTCGATCCAGAAAGTTGCCTTCGCTTTTGGTATTCCTTCTGATATCTAAGAATTCCACCTCTCCACCAGAAATTCTACTTTCCTCTCTCGAGCTCTAGGTTAACGGTTTTGAACACCCACTACAGTTAAGCTCTAGTCATTACGGTTCAACCTAAAAACCCGCCTACATGCCCTTTACGCCCAGTCATTCCGAATAACACTAGCGCCCCCCGTATTACCGCGGCTGCTGGCACGGAGTTAGCCGGCGCTTTTTCTGGTTTGATCATCATTCATAACCATTAAGAGTTTTACAGATATTCCTTTCATCACTCACGCGATATGGCTGGATCAGGGTTTCCCCCATTGTCCAATATTCCTAACTGCTGCCTCTCGTAAGAGTCTGAACCGTGTCTCAGTTTCAGTGTGGCTGATTCTCCTCTCAGACCAGCTAAGGATCATCGGCTTGGTGAGCCTTTACCTCACCAACTACCTAATCCTGCACAGGCTCATCCAAAAGCGCTTTAAGCTTTTACATTTGGTATTTCTCCAAACTTTTGGGCAGATTCCTGTGTACTACTCACCCGTTCGCTACTGCTTGCATTCGCTCGCCGTTCAACTTGCATGTTTTAAGCCTACCGCTAGCATTCATTCTGGGCCAGGATCAAACCCAAATATTAGGGGCTTCATTATTTAAAAGAAAAGTACAAAAAAGAAAGATAGACTTCTTTGTTTTTTACAGCAGGGTGGATAATTCTCCACCCTGCTTTAACACAGCACTGCCGCCTCCTTCGTCGGCCCTCGCTGCGCTCGCCTCGTTTAAAAAAGAAAAGTACAAAAAAGAAAGAATAGATTCCAACACGGGCGTCCCTTAAAATGCACGCAGAAGACATACCAAGAAAAAAAAAACTAGAAATAATTTCCAACAAACTTTTAAGCACTGCTCTTTTTTTTTTTTTTTTTTTTCTTTAAGAATGAACACGCAAAAAATTTAAAAAAATATTTAATCGACGATAGGCCAATTTTTTCGACACACGGGCATCCGCAAAAAAATTGGCGTCATGTTAATATTCTTTGTTTTTCCAAATTTATAAGACCGACAATTTTTCTCAAGACCGCAGAAAAATTGTCACCGTGTGTTCTTGACTCTTTTTCTAAATCTGAAGTGACTATGTAGATACAATGAAATAAAAAAACTTCTTGTAACAAGAAGGTTAAGATTATATACTTGCACACCAATTTTTTTTAAGTCTGCAACGCCCGTGTGTTATTGGCATCTTCCTGTAATTTATAGATTTTATGCTCGACTCCACAGAGTGTCTGTTGCTTTGCAACCAATTTTTTCCCGGGGGCACTTCGTAGTAAAGTCCGCAAAAAAATTGGCTCGTTTTTTTCATAAAGACTGCTTAAATTATAAGCAAAACTATCATCATTTTTTTTTTTGTTTCTGCTAGCTTAAAATTGATGTATGTTTGTGGGTATTCCTCATCTGTTCTATACACAATAGGTTTAAGTTTACTTATACTATTTTTTTTTTGTTGCGGCGCTCCCAATCCACCCAACGTTTATTGAATTGTTTCGCAAGTTGGGTTATGTTGACATCCCAATTTTGGTTTCTTATCACTTCAACTTGCTCTCCCTTTTTATTTATAGCGTGAATTACTATTTGTTTTTTCATTTTCTTTTTTTTTTTAATAAGGTTTCCCAATAACACACGGTGACAATTTTTCTGCGGTCTTGAGACTGTCAATTTTTCTGCGGTCTTGAGAAAAATTGATTCTTATTGTCGGATGCCCGTGTGTCGAAAAAATTGGTTAGGCAGTTAAGCGTACCGCTAGCATTCATTCTGGGCCAGGATCAAACCCAAATATTAGGTGGAAGTAAGTTTGAACTTACCTACGATAAACCGTGCCCCTTGACGATTCCACCAAACCACATGGACCACATGGAAAAAAGTATAGCAAATACTTTTTTTTTGTTAATTTATCCCTAAGTGCTTTTGTTATACAAAAGCACTGGGTGAATAAATACAAGCCGGAACCAACTTTATCTGGTGCAATGCAAATCTATTAGATTTTCAAATCCTTGATTTGGCAGCGTAACAGCTCTTTCAAGAAAGAGGGTGCTGTTGAATGAATTTGGTTCCGGTCACAATGCAAATCTATTAGATTTGCAAATCCTTGATTTGGCAGCGTAACAGCTCTTTCAAGAAAGAGGGTGCTGTTGAATGAATTTGTTTTTTAACTAAATACAACGCCGGATTTAGGTTGCCTAATGCATTCAGATCCAGTACATCAGTTAAACTCAAACCAGCAGTAGCAGCAGTAGCAGTTAAAGCTCCAAGAATCAAATCTTCTTTGGATATGAACTGATCAATCAGCTGAAGGCATGTTGGTTCTTCTTGAGTTGTCTCCAACAAAACTTCATCAGGTTTTCGTAATTTTTTGACAAGGATATCTTTTAGAGAATTCCATTCTTGTATCAGTTGTCTAAATCACTACTAAAACGCACACTCTTTTTCGCTAGAGCTAGCGAAGGGGATTGGCGGCTGGGCGGTGCCAGGCTGGAGTGTAGAGGTGCTGACCCTAGACCGATTGATAAATCTAACCCCGGTAGAGGTGTTTCGTTTAAATCTAACCCCGGTAGAGGTGTTTCGTTTAAATCTAACCCCGTTCCGTTTAAATCTAACCCCGGTAGAGGTGCTGACCCTAGACCGATTGATAAATCTATCTTTGTTTGCATGGGTAGAGGTGCTGACCCTAGAGCGATTGATAAATCTATCTCTGTGTGCATGGGTCTACACCTCAAGCTAAAATAAAGTTTTTGTTTCATTTTTTTTTGTTTCTTAATAAGGTTTCCCAATAGGTACACTGAAAGTTTTGCTGACATGATTTTTTTTTTGTTAATAAGGTTTCCCTCATTTTTAAATTTTTTGGCGGCTGGGTGGTGCCAGGCTGGAGCGATGTAGAGGCGAGCGTAGCGAGAAACCCCGTTCCGTTTAAATCTAACCCCGGTAGCCAATTTTTTTGCGGACTTAAAAAAAATTGGAGAGCGATTGATAAATCTATCTCTGTGTGCTCCTCGCTGCGCTCGCCTCAAGCTAAAATAAAGTTTTTGTGTCATTATGAATATATTTTCATATGAATCAATTTTTCTCAAGACCGCAGAAAAATTGAAAGGCAGTTAAGCGTAATAAAAGAGCAGGAACTGGGATTGAACCAGTATCTTCAGATCATGAGCCTGAGAAGTTACCATTACTCCATCCTGCTGTTGAGCCATAACACGGTTTCCCTTAAATAAAGTATATCGTGCCGGCTCAGTACCATCGAATTCTAATGGGATCGGGTTTTAGAATATCAAAAATTATTATAGTAGAGAATTTTTTTTTGTTTTTTTTTAAAAATTTTTCCGCGGTCTTGAGACTGACAATTTTTCCGCAGACTTGCCAATTTTTTTTAAGTCCGACAATAAGAATCAATTTTTCTCAAGACCGCAGAAAAATTGACAGTCTCAAGACCGCAGACGCCCGTGTGTTCTTGTCACCGTGAACACACGGGCGTGGCGTGTGTTCTTGTTTCTTGTTTCTTGTTTCTTGTTTCTTGTTTCTTATTGTCGTATGTCGGGCTTTAAAAAAACAACAAACAACAAACAAGAAACAACAAACAAGAAACAAGAAACAACAAACAAGAAACAATTTGGTGGCGCCTGCCAATAACACACGGGCGTTGCAGACTTAAAAAAAATTGGTGTGTTCTTGTCAGTCTCAAGACCGCTGAAAAATTGTCACCGTGTGTTGAAAAAATTGGTGTGTTCTTGCGCGGAAAAATTTTTAAAAAAAAAAAAAGAAAAATTGTGGCGTTTAATAACTTATAGTAGATAAATTTTTTGATTTTATTGTTTGACAAGAACACACGGGCGTTCAAAATTTGTTTAGAGGCAGACTCGAACTGCCGACACAAGGATTTTCAGTCCTTTGCTCTAACCAACTGAGCTACCTAAACTTTTTTTTTTTTTTTACTCTAAAATATTCTCTACTATAATGAAAATTAATATTTTAATTTTATTAATTTTAATTCCGAGCAAAGCGAGGCGAGAAAAGCAAAGCAAGTAAAGCAAAGAAGTAAAGTAAAGCAAGTAAGTAAGTAAGAAGTAAAGTAGTAAGAAGTAAACGCCCGTGTTGAAGTAAGCAAGTAAGTAAAGCAGTAAGCAAGTAAAGTAAGTAAGAAGTAAGTAAAGTAAGCAAGTAAAGTAAAGCAGTAAAGTAAAGCAAGTAAAGTAAAGCAAGTAAAGTAAAGCAAGAAGCAAGAAAGGTAAACCCGTGTGTTGTAAAAGTAAGAAGCAAGACCGAGTGCAACGAGGTGGTCAAGGTAAGTAGAAGCAAGGACCGAGTGCAACGAGGTGGTCAAGGACCGAGTGCAACGAGGTGGGCAAGGACCGAGTGCAACGAGGTGGTCAAGGTAAGTAAGAAGCAAGGTAAGTAAAACACACCAGGGGTAAGGAACCCCTTTTAGTTAACCAAAGTTTTCTTTCTTCTTTTCTCTTTCTTCTTTTCTCTTTCTTCTCCAACACGGGCGTCTTCTTCTTTTCTCTTCTTCTCCAACACGGGCGTCTTTCTTCGTCTTACTCGCTTCTTTACGTTCACTTACGTTCACTCACAACACACATCTTTGCTTTGTTTGCTTTGCTTCTCCGTTCACTACGTTCACTTCACAACACACTCATCTTTGCTTCTCCGTTCACTACGTTCACTTCACAACACAACACACTCATCTTTGCTTTGTTTGCTTTGCTTCTCCGTTCACTACGTTCACTTCACAACACAACACACTCATCTTTGCTTTGTTTGCTTTGCTTCTCCGTTCACTACGTTCACTCACAACACACTCATCTTTGCTTCTCCGTTCACTACGTTCACTTCACAACACACTCATCTTTGCTTGTTTGCTTTGCTTCTCCGTTCACTACGTTCACTTCACAACACACTCATCTTTGCTTTGTTTGCTTTGCTTCTCCGTTCACTACGTTCACTTCACAACACACTCATCTTTGCTTTGTTTGCTTTGCTTTGCTTTGCTGTTTGCTTTTCTTTCACTTACGTTCACTTACGTTCACTTACGTTCACTTACGTTCACTTCACTTTCTTTCTCCCGCTGATCGCTTCGCTCAAACTCCACTCAAAACTTTGCTTTGCTTGTTTGCTTTTCTTTCACTTACGTTCACTTACGTTCACTTACGTTCACTTCACTTTCTTTCTCCCGCTGATCGCTTCGCTCAAACTCCACTCAAAACTTTGCTTTGCTTGTTTGCTTTGCTTTGCTTGTTTGCTTTGCTTTGCTTGTTTGCTTTTAACACAACTTCCAATAACACACGGTGACAAGAACACACGGGCGTCTGCGGTCTTGAGACTGTCAAGAACACACCAATTTTTTTTAAGTCTGCAACGCCCGTGTGTTATTGGCAGGTCTTGAGAAAAATTGATTCTTATTGTCGGGCTTTAAAAAAATTGGTGTGTTAAAATTAAATAAACTTATAGTAGAGAATATTTTTAATATTTACCAATTTTTTCAACACACGCCACGCCCGTGTGTTCACGGTGACAATTTTTCTCAACACACAGGCGTAAGAAAAATTGTCGGACTTAAAAAAAATTGGGACAATACACCAATTATATCCCCTACGGGATTCGAACCCGTGTTTTCGCCATGAAAAGGCGACGTCCTGACCACTAGACGAAAGGGACTTTGATTTTTTTCTTTCTCTCAACCCCCAGATCCGAAGTCTGGTGCTCTATCCACGCCCGTGTGTTACCAAACAAGCACCTTGTTTTTAAAGCCCGACAATAAGAACACACGGGCGTCTCAAGACTGCAGGCGAGCGTAGCGAGAAACGACTCCACACTACCGAGAACCTGCCAATAACACACGGTGACAAGAACACACGGGCGTCTGCGGTCTTGAGACGCCCGTGTGTTCTTATTGTCAGATGCCCGTGTGTCGAAAAAATTGGTACCTAATTCGCTTGTGAGCATTAGAGGCCAATTTTTTTTTGTTTTAAATAGGGATGCCCGTGTGTTGAAAAAATTGGTACCTAGACGCCCGTGTGTTCTTGAGCAATTTCAGAGCATTTTCTTCGTCTCCAAGCTTGCAATAATAAACTATTTCAGGCCTGGAGCGAAGAGTTGATCAAGTATTTTTATTTTTAAAAAAAAACACGCCCGTGTGTTAGAAAATTGGAATTAATCTTTGTGCAGAACAGTTTCATTGAGTTTTTTACCAATTTTTTCAACACACCAATTTTTTCAACACACGGTGACAATTTTTCTCAACACACAGGCTGCTACCAATTTTTTTTAAGTCTGCAAAAAAATTGGACCAAATTGTTTCTTGTCAGTACTAACGAAAGTAGGATTTGAACCTACGACATACGGATTATGATCCCGCCGTTCTACCACTGAACTATTTCGTCTTGGGGTAAAAGGATTCGAACCTTTGAATGCCGGTATCAAAAACCAGTGCCTTGCCACTTGGCTATACCCCATGAGTTCAAGAGAAGCACTCTAAGTGCTTAAGATAAACCAATTTTTTTGCGGCTTTACTACAGCACGCCCGTGTGTTCACGGCGTCTGTTATAGTATTGGCGGGACCACTCGCTGCCCTCGCCTGCAGTCTTGAGGAAATTGTCGAGCCGCAGGGTCGGTTACGACAGCAACAGACACTCTGTCGAGTCGAGCCAATTTTTTTGCGGACTTTACTCGAGCCAAACACACGCCAATAACACACGGGCGTTGCGGACTTAAAAAAAATTGGTATAGACGCCCGTGTGTTGGCGGGACTCACAATTTTTCTCAACACACAGGCGTAAGAAAAATTGTCGAAGTGACAATTTTTCTTACGCCTGTGTGTTGAGAAAAATTGTGAAAAAATTGGTTGCAAAGCAACAGCACCCCATGGGGTCGAAGGACAATTTTTCTTACGCTTGCCAATTTTTTTGCGGACTTAAAAAAAATTGGCGGGCGTAAGAATTGTGAAAAAATTGGGAATGCCGGTATCAAAAACCAGTGCCTTGCCACTTGGCTATCCCAATCTTTAAAAAAAGTTATGTACTATAATAACTTACTTGCAATTTCAAACACGGTGATTTCCAATTTTTTTTAAGCCTGCCAATTTTTTTCAGATGCCCGTGTGTTGAAAAAATTGGTGTGTTATTGGCAGCCCGATTGCAAAAAAATTGCGAAAAATAATCACTCAAGAAGTGCTAAAACAAAAAAATATGTATTCTCCTCTAGAACAATTCTCTATTATTTCCTTAATTCCAATTCATTTTGGAAATTTTTATTTTTCATTTACTAATTCATCATTAATTATGCTTATAGCAACTGGTTTATTTTTATCATTTTTTAATTTTGTTACAACAAACGGAGGTCGATTAATACCCGGTTATAAACAATCATTAATGGAACTTTTATTTGAATTTATATCAAACTTAATCGAAGAACAAATTGGTAAACAAGGTAAAAAATTTTTTCCATTAATTTTTACAATATTTAGTTTTATATTAATTTGTAACTTGATAGGAATGATTCCTTACAGTTTTACAGTAACAAGTCACTTAGTTATTACTTTTGGACTTTCTGTCTCTATATTTATAGGGGTTACAATTGTTGGTTTTCAGAAACACGGTTTACATTTTTTTAGTTTCTTATTACCACCTGGTGCGCCATTAATTTTAGCTCCACTACTTGTTGTCCTTGAATTAGTTTCTTATTCATTCCGTGCTATTAGTTTAGGTGTTCGACTTTTTGCCAATATGATGGCTGGTCATACTTTAGTCAAAATTTTAGCTGGTTTTGGTTGGACTATGATGTCTGTTGGAGGTATCATGTATGCTGTTTCATTAATACCTATGGGTATTGTTTTTGCTCTTACAGGTTTAGAATTAGGTGTTGCTTGTTTACAAGCTTATGTATTTACAATTCTAACTTGTATCTATTTAAATGATGCTATACATTTACATTAATATTTTAATAACTGAAAAAGGATTTCTTTGTGCGTTTAGAGCTCTGAGCCACCGAGAGCGCCCACCCGTTAGACAGACAATTTTTCTGCGTCTTGAGAATGTGGAGCCAATTTCAACCACGGGCGCTATAAGCTTCAAAGTCGAGCTATAAGACAGCTCCACCCCTGGTGGGGTCGACCCCCGCCTCCCGTCGGCCCTCGCAAGACTACAATTTTTCCGCAGACTTGGGAAAAATTGTCACACTTTTTTTCAAGACCGACATACAACAAACAATTTTCCGCAGACTTGGGACTGACAAGAACACACCAATTTTTTCAACACACGGGCATCTGACAATAAGAACACACGGGCGTCTCAAGACCGCAGAAAAATTGTCACCGTGAACACACGGGCGTGGCAGGTCTTGAGAAAAATTGTTTCTTGTCAGTCTCAACTGCCACGCCCGTGTGTTCACGGGCGTTGCAGATGCCCGTGTGTCGAAAAAATTGGTAGCGAGTTTGTCCAAAAGTCACTTTACAGCTGGATACCACGGGCGTCGCACACCACCCCGTCGAGTCCCAGAACTGCGTTCTCAAACAGCCCAATTCAACCCGGCGTTTTTCCTGAGCAAGTCGGCCCGCACCAATTTTTTTTAAGTCCGACAATAAGAACACACGGGCGTCTCAAGACCGCAGAAAAATTGTCACCGTGTGTTATTGGCGTGTGTTGACAGCACAATTTCCAATTTTTTCAACACACCAATTTTTTCACAATTTTTCTCAACACACAGGCGTAAGAAAAATTGTCGAAAAAAATTGGCGTGTGTGATGTCTCTACGCTGATCGCGAATATTGAATTTGTGTGGCTATGCGCTAATAGCTGCCTTTAAAGAAAAAAAAACCTATGCACCTCCCCACCAGTAGATGGCCACAAATAAGAATAACCATACAACATCTACAAAGTGCCAATACCAAGCTGCTGCTTCAAAACCAAAATGGTGTTTCTTAGTAAAATGAAAGCTTAATTGACGTCCTAAACAAACAGTTAAAAAAATAGTTCCAACAAAAACGTGGAAACCATGAAAACCTGTAGCTAGAAAGAAACAAGAACCATAAACACTATCAGCAATAGTAAATGGTGCTTCAATATATTCCAATACCTGTAATGCAGTGAACAGAATAGCTAAAACAATAGTAACTATAAGTCCATACACTGTTTCTTTATGGTTACCTGCTAATATAGCATGGTGTGCCCAAGTCACAGCAGCACCTGAAGATAACAGAATTATAGTATTTAAGAAAGGAACTTCCCAAGGATTTAAAACTTCTATTCCTTTAGGTGGCCATACAGCACCAATTTCAACAGTAGGTGCTAAGCTTGAGTGGAAAAACGCCCAAAAAAAAGCAAGGAAAAACATGATTTCTGATACAATAAATAAAATCATACCGTAACGAAGACCTAACTGAACTAACAATGTATGATGACCTTCAAATGTAGATTCACGAATTATATCACGCCACCAAACAAACATAGAATAAAGAATCATTAAAAATCCACAAGATCCTAACTCTGCTCCACCAATAAAACCATGAAAAAACATAACTCCACCTACAGTAGTACACAAAGCTCCAAAAGAAGCAAAGATAGGCCATGGACTTGGATCAACTAAATGAAATGGGTGTTTTTGAAGAGTATTACTCATTATAACTTTTTTTTTTATGTTCAATTATTATCGCTGGTCGTGCAGCTGGTCGTAACCCTATTTTTTTTTTCCTTTTGATACAAATAAATTCTATGATTTTTCGTCGAGCCCCGCAGGGGCGGGACTCTACTCTGTGGAGTCGAGCTGGCCCTTTTTCTCCATATTTAGTGGTATAAATAATTGTTCTTTAAATATTGGATCAACACTGGAGCAATAAAAACTAAAGCCCTCTTTTTTTATAACTTAATAGTTCTTTGTTTCTTATGCTTGTAATAATTAGGCAAGGGTCAGTTAATTTGGTACAAACAAATTTGTCTACGTTTGTAAGAAAAAATTGAAGATGGAACACGCTTCAACAAAATTGAGTTCTACTCTTAGAAGTCACTAATTTTGTTTTTTGTAGATGCGTCAAATACACAAATCAAACTCGTGACTTAACCGCAATTGTTTAAGCTACTGGGTACGTAAAATTTTATTTTTCTCCAGGAAATTTATGCATGTAAACATGCAGTTGTCTCGAAATAAAGACAATATTAACACTAACGTTCCTTAGTGTAACATTATCTTTTTTCATTTTATATTTCTTTTAGTTTGTTTGAAACCCAATCAATATAATTTTCTAATGATACACCTTCAACAACAATAGGCATAAATCCATGGTTAGCACCACAAAGTTCACTACATTGACCGTAAAAAACACCCTCACGTTTTAGAAAAACAGAAATTTGGTTTAATCGACCAGGAACAGCATCACATTTTACACCTAAAGAAGGAATTGCCCAACTATGTAAAACATCTGCAGAAGTAATAATAACTCTAATATGAGTGTTAATTGGAAGAACTACACGATTGTCTACTTCCAATAATCTTAATTGACCTAAATCTAGGTCATCTTCTGGTATCATATAACTATCGTAAACAATAGATTGATCATCACTAGAGCTGTAATCAGAATACTCATATGTCCAATACCATTGATGTCCTATTGCTTTTATTGTGATAGAAGGATCTGTTAGTTCATCCATTGAATATAATAAAGCAAAAGATGGTATAGCTATGAACATTAAGATAATACTAGGAGTAATTGTCCAAGCAATTTCGATAGTAGTACCGTGGATGATTTTCTGAGGTATTGGGTTTTTATCATAAGAAAAATGATAAACAGTACGAAATAACATCCAGCATACAAATAAAAGAATAAAAACCATAAAAAAAAATATATCATGGTGTAAATCTATAAGTCCTTGCATTATTGGAGTTGCAGGGTCTTGAAAACTAAGTTGCCAAGGTTCTGCAGCATCTGCTATAGCCCAAGTAGGAAATATAACAAAACTACTACATACACGCCCGGGTGTTACAAAATTTTTCATAAAAATAACTCAATTGCTTTACAAGAAAACCACCAATGGATTAAAACCAATGTTTAGGTACAGGAGAAAAGGGACTTGAACCCTTACTTTTGGTTTTGGAGACCAATATTCTACCTTTAAACTATTCTCCCTATAAAATGTATAAAAATAAATGTAATATGTTAAATCGGTATATAATATCTTCTAGTTGTATTGGAACATCTTTTTGCGATCCTATTTTTTTTAATTATGTTATTGGTAAAAGAAAACATGTTTCTATTTATAAAAAGACTAAACAATTTAGGTCGCTGCGCGACCCTATTTTCTTCTTCGGTGTTAGAAAACGTAAGATAAAAGCTTATGTTGTTAAAAAATCGTTACGTAAGTATTTTTCACGAAAAACTGTTATAGAATTAAAACTAATCATAAAAAAATTGAGAAGTTTAAGACGCAAGAAAGTTCTTGCGGAAAAAAGGCTAGACCACGACAACAAACAACAAACAACAAACAAGAAACAAGAAACAAGAAACAAGAAACAAGAAACAATTTTTCTCAAGACCGCAGAAAAATTGTCAGTCCCAAGTCTACGGAAAAATTGTCAGTCTCAAGACCGCATAAAAATTGTCAGTCCCAAGTCTGCGGAAAAATTGTCAGTCTCAAGACCGCAGGCGAGCGTAGCGAGTTTGTCCCAAAATTGTCAGTCTCAAGAAATTTATAACGCCCGGGTGTTGACGTCTCAGGAAAGTGAAGCGAGCGCTAGCAAGACCGTTGCTAGGCTCCCCTATGTGTCAGCTCCCTGGTTTCAAAAATATCTAAAGTTTTTTGCAAAAAAAATTAAACGCAAGAAAGTTATAAAAGGTCTCAAGACCGCAGACGCCCGTGTGTTCTTGACAGCCCCGCAAGGGCGGCATCTAAAAGCTCGACTCGACAGAGTGTCTGTTGCTTTGCAACCCTGCGGGGCCCGAAAAAAAAAAAAAAAACACGCCCGTGTGTTGAGGAAGACCGCAGCTGGACTAAAAAAAAATACTTCAGACGCCCGTGAACACACGGGCGTGGCTCGAAAAAAAAAAAAAACACGCCCGTGTGTTAGAAAATATATCACGAGAAGGTGCTACGCATAGCGGAAGCAAGGACCGAGTGCAACGAGGTGGTTCTTCTTTGCTTCGCTTGCCTACACTACGTACATGGGAAAAAAAGAAATATCCATATATCCGCATGCATGGAAAAAAACTTTATTTAAACGCAGGTTACTACGATTACAAAGCAACCGGCGCCCGCGTGTTGAAGACGTCCGTGTGTCGGAGCAACGCCCAGGTATTAACAGGCTCGCTAGGGGGCAGTCAAAAGAAAGTTCTTCAAACCAGAACCGGACGTCCAAAGACGCCGCACGAGCGTGATCAAACACGGGCGTCAAAAAAGAACGGAAAGAAAAGAAATATATATCTACGCAGTGACAATAAACAACAAACAAGAAATATTTTTTATAAGATTAAACGCTCTCCTAAATTTATTTTTGGAATTAAAAAATTAAGAGCAATAATTAAGTTAGGTTCAATAATCAGAATGACTACGCAGTGCCCTCGGGCCGCTGCGCCTGAACAACGCTTGGTCAGAGAGGGCCCGCTGCAGTATACAGTTTGCTCGCAAACCGGGCCTGAATTACAATATCGCAAAGAAGCGATTTGGATTCTCCAAAATTTCGCAGCGCTCGCCTTAAGACCGCAGGCGAGCGCAGCGAGTGGACCTACTGCAAAGTTAAAGTCTTTATTACACAAAATTATTCAAGAAAAAAGAAGGAGCAAATTTATAACTTCTTCTTTGCAAAGCAACCCTATAAGCCTTGCAAAAGCTATCCGAGTCCATAATTTGAAAATTGCGGAAAAAGAACAACAAAAAGAAGTTCCCGTATTTGTAAGAAAGATGGCGAAAGCTTATCCAGGTAAACCAGAAAATCTTTATATTATCAATACAGAACAAACACTTATTCAATTGAGACGAGCGTTTAATCTTATAAAAAATATTTTATCTAAAAAGGGTCATATTTTATTCATAAATACAAACTCAGATTTTTCAAGTATAGTTAAAAAAACTGCAAAATTAACTTCACAAAGTTATATAAATCATAAATGGATGAATGGTCTTTTGACAAACTGGAAACATATCCATTATAGAAATACTCTTTTTAAAAGATTCGAAAAACTACGTAGCGACAATAAGAACACACGGGCGTCTCAAGACCGCAGAAAAATTGTGAAAAAATCGCCTCCTTCGTCGGCCCTGACAACCGGGCTCAATACCGCAGCCCGATTGTACCCACCGGCGTATTATAAGTTAAAAAAAGGATTCGAAGGGCTTAAAAAAAATTCTTCCCTTCCAGATCTTTTAGTAGTATTAAATCCAACTAAAAACATCAATGCTATTCTAGAAGCGGAAAAATTAAATATTCCTGTTATAGGTTTTATGGGACTCACTAATAAAACTTCTAGTACATTAGATTCAAATCGTTTGACTCCTCCAAAATTATTAGGATGTCAAAGTACACCATTTAGTTCAGTATCATATCCTATTTTTTGTAATGAAAATTCGATTGAATTTATTTATCATTGCTTAAATTTATTGACTAAGGAACTCCGTGACAATCGGGCTCAAGACCGCAGACCCCGTCTTCCAAAAAAAAAATATGGTTACAATTAATCAATTAGTTCAAAAAAAAAATCCAAGAATAAAAAAAAAACGAACACAAAAGACTCCTGCTTTAGGGCGCTCCAAAAGCGCGCCTCAAAAACAAGGGGTTTGTTTGCGTGTTTATACTAGAACACCTAAAAAACCTAATTCCGCTTTACGTAAAGTAGCTAAAGTACGATTAACGAATTCATCTGAAGTTATCGCTTATATTCCTGGAGAAGGTCACAACTTACAAGAACACTCAGTAGTGATGATAAGAGGTGGACGAACACAAGATTTACCAGGTGTAAAATACAAGATTATTCGTGGAGTTCTTGATTTACAAAGTGTAAAAAATAGGAAACAAGGTAGGTCTAAGTATGGTAAAAAACGACCTTAGTTTTGAATGGGTCTGACAAGAACACACGCCACGCCCGTGTGTTCACGGTGACAATTTTTCTCAACACACAGGCGTAAGAAAAATTGTCCCAATTTTTTTTAAGTCCGCAAAAAAATTGGCGTGTGTCGAAAAAATTGGCAAGTCTGCGGAAAAATTGTGGTGTCAGCCAAACAAGAAACAAGAAACAAGAACACACGCCAATAACACACGGTGACAATTTTTCTGCGGTCTTGAGAAAAATTGTCGGATGCCCGTGTGTCGAAAAAATTGGCAAGTCTCGGAAAGATTGCAGCTCAAGACCTGCCAATTTTTTTGCAGACTTAAAAAAAATTGGTAGCGAGTTTGTCCCAAAATTGTCAGTCTCAAGACCTGCCAATTTTTTTGACAATTTTTCTCAAGACCGCTGAAAAATTGTCACCGTGTGTTGAAAAAATTGTAGCGAGTTTGTCCCAAATTGCGGGGTTGCGGACTACCTGCCACGCCCGTGTGTTCACGGGCTGCCAATTTTTTTGCAACAAAGATTGGCTCGACCACGGTGTCTGTTGCTGGTTTACCGAACAATTTTTCTTACGCCTGTGTGTTGAGAAAAATTGTCACCAATTTTTTTTAATCCGACAATTTTTCTTACGCCTGTGTGTTGAGAAAAATTGTCACCGTGTGTTTCCAATTTTTTCGACACACGGGCATCCGCAAAAAAATTGGCGACTTGGGCTCAATCAGCAAGTCACTCTGTGGTCCACAGCGTTTAACAATTTTTTATTAAAAAAAAATAACGCCCCATCGCCTCCTTCGTCGGAAAATCGCCTCCTTCGCGGAAAATCGCCTCCTTCGTCGGCCCTGGTGTTCAAAAAAATTGCCGAAGAGAAAAAAAAAATGTATTTACTTTTAGTTGTTTTCCCTTTATTTGGGAGTCTTTTCGCTGGTTTATTAGGTAGGTATTTAGGTTACAGAGGAGCTGCTCTTATCTCTACATTTTGTGTTTTTTCTTCTTGTATGCTTTCTTGGGTAGCTTTTTATGAAGTAGGTTTGTCAGGAAGTCCTTGTTATATAAAACTTGCTCCTTGGTTTCATTCTGAAATGTTTGATGCTTCTTGGGGATTTCTTTTCGATAGTCTTACAGTAGTCATGCTGATTGTTGTAACTTCCATAAGTAGTTTAGTTCATTTATACTCTATTTCGTACATGGGAGAAGATCCTCACTTACCACGATTTATGTCTTATTTATCTATTTTCACATTTTTTATGTTGGTTTTAGTAACTGCTGACAATTTTATTCAAATGTTTTTAGGTTGGGAAGGTATTGGATTAGCTTCTTACCTTTTAATCAACTTTTGGGTTACAAGATTACAAGCTTCAAAAGCAGCAATAAAAGCTATGTTAGTTAATAAAGTAGGTGATTTTGGACTAGCTTTAGGTATAATGACTATTTTTTTAACTTTCAAAACAGTAGACTATACTACTGTTTTTGCTTGTGCAAGTAGTATTTATGAAAAAAAAGAGCTCTTCTCTTTCTTCTCTGTAAAAATAGATTTATTAACTTTAATAAGTTTACTTTTATTTGTAGGTGTTGTTGGTAAATCTTCGCAAATTGGGCTACACACATGGTTACCGGATGCTATGGAGGGACCTACTCCAGTATCAGCATTAATTCACGCTGCTACTTTAGTAACAGCGGGAGTTTTCTTGATGGCTAGGTGTTCCCCTATATTAGAATATGCCCCTGATGCTTTAATTGTTATTACTGTTATGGGAGCTTGTACTTCATTCTTAGCAGCAACTACAGGAATATTACAAAATGACTTAAAACGAGTTATTGCTTATTCAACATGTAGTCAATTAGGTTACATGGTTTTTGCTTGTGGAATTTCTAATTACTCTGTAGGTATTTTTCACTTAATGAACCATGCTTTTTTTAAAGCTTTACTTTTCCTAAGTGCTGGTTCTATCATTCATGCTTTAGCAGATGAACAAGATATGCGTAAGATGGGTGGTTGTGTACAACTTCTTCCTTACACATACGGAATGGTTTTAATAGGTTCTATGTCATTGACAGGTTTTCCATTTCTTACAGGATTTTATTCTAAAGATGTAATTTTAGAGTTAGCATATGCTAAATATACAGTTAGTGGTAATTTTGCTTATTGGTTAGGAAGTCTTTCAGTTTTCTTTACATCATATTATTCTTTCCGTCTATTATATATGGCTTTTATTGGTCCAGTGAATGGTTATAAATCGTCAATGAAGCAAATTCATGATGCAGGGCCGCTGCTTGCGCAGCCTCTTATTCCTTTAGCATTAGGAAGTTTATTTATTGGATTTTTAGGGAAAGATATGATGATTGGTTCTGGAAGTCATTTTTGGGGAAATGCTTTGTTTACATTACCACAAAATAGTATTTTTATAGAATCAGAATACATACCACAAGAAGTAAAATATTTACCTCTTGTTTTAACTTTATTAGGTGCTATTGTTGCCTATTTAATTAATATTTCTGAATCATTTATTTTAAATATATCTTATCCTTTCATAATATCAAATTTTGGTCGTCTTTTTTATTCATTTTTTAATAAACGTTGGTTGTTCGATAAGGTATATAATGAATTTATAGCCAAACCTTTAATGCAATTTGGTTATGAAGTTTCATTTAAAGCTTTAGATAAAGGTGCCATTGAAATTTTAGGACCCTACGGAATATCAAAAATGATAACTAATTCAAAAGTATCAAAGTTACAAAGTGGATTTATCTATCATTATGCGTTAATTATGTTAATTGGATTAACTTTTTTAATCTATATTTCTTCTTCTGATACGCCCGTGTGTTCAAAAACTTTATACGTAATTTATCTAATTACTTTTCTATTTTTTAATTCTTTTCTTAACGAAGAATAAAAATAAAGTATTGCGCTATAGCGTAACTTCTTTTTTAACCGTAGTTTTTATAATTGTTATGAAAGATTTTTTTTTTTTCAATCGCCTCCTTCGTCGGCCCTGTGTGTTGAGACGCCCATGTTTTGGCGCCCGCCTACACACGGCGTCCTCAAGAACAATAAGAAACAAGAAACAATTTTTCTCAAGACCGCAGAAAAATTGTCAGTCCCAAGTCTGCGGAAAAATTGTCAGTCTCAAGACCGCAGGCGAGCGTAGCGAGTTTGTCCCAAAATTGTCAGTCCCCAAGACCGCAGGCGAGCGCAGCGAGTTACGGAATTACCCTGTTTACCCTAATATTTCTCCTACTATTTCCCCTATCACAAGTAAATTAACTAATTTACTAATGATTAAAGGAAAGAAAAATAAAGCTTTAAATATAGTATTAAATGCTCTACAAGAACTTTGTAAGCAAGGACCGAGTGCAACACGAAGAAAATTAGTTTTAAGAAATATCAGAAAGACTAAAATACCGCAAAGAACTGATTTTGGATTTAATATATTTCGCAATACAGTTTTGTATAAAAAAAATAACGCCCGGGTGTTGAAAAGGCGAGCGCAGCGAGTGAGAACAATAAACAAGAAACAATTTTTCCCAAGTCTGCGGAAAAATTGTCAGTCTCAAGACCGCAGACGCCCGTGTGTTCTTGTCAGTCCCAAGACCGCGGAAAAATTGTCAGTCTATAACCAATTTTTTTTAAGTCCGCAAAAAAATTGGCGTGAACATACGGGTGTGGCTCGACTGCAACGGAAAAACGAGGGTAAGCGAAGAAAAGAACTATTTTTCACTAGAAACTTCAATCCTTTAAGAAAGTGTTTAAAAAAAATACCTACAAATATCTCGTCTCGACCCCACGTAGCCGTCGCTGGTCGTTATCGAACAATTTTTCTCAAGACCGCAGGCGAGCGTAGCGAGTTTGTCCCAAAATTGTCACCAATTTTTTCAACATCTGTTGCTGGTCGTAACCAACCAATTTTTTCCCGGGGGCACTTCGACCCCACAGGGTGGAGTCCCGCCCCTGCGGGGCTCGAAGTAAAGTCCGCAAAAAAATTGGCAATTTTTTTTAACCCCAACGCCCGTGTGTTAATAAACCGAATAAATCTTAAAGTAGAGAAAATTAAAAATTTACAAAAAAGAAGGTTAAGATTATATAAGAATTGTTTAAGACTCGGAAGAAATTTTAGATTGTTTAAGACCGCAGCTGGACTAAAAAAAAATAACACGCCCAGGCGAGCGCAGCGAGAAAACATGTATTTTCTAAAGCTAAATTTTAAAGTTTCACAGTGTCAACCTGGGCGTATATCACCGTATATCATCGAGCCCATAGGACTGGACTCCACAATTTTTCCCAAGACCGCAGGCGAGCGTAGCGAGTTTGCCCCAAAATTGTCAGTCTATAAGCCTTCAGACGCCCGTGTGTGGGCGGAACTCCACCCTGTGGGGTCGATTGTTACAGCCCGATACACTGACAATTTTTCCGCAGACTTGGGAAAAATTGTTACCCAAAAAAAAAAAAACTCTATACAAAAATTAACTTTAAAAGGTGGACGTATTTTGAATTTGAAGACGACGCAAGAAAGTTATAAAACGTCTCAAGTTATAAACAAAAAAATTGTCAGACCCACACAGGCGTCTAACACACGGGCGAGGAAAAAGCAAGTGGTTGGACTACGTAGTGACAATTTTTCTCAAGACCGCAGGCGAGCGCAGCGAGCCAATTCTTTCCCGGGGGCACTTCGTAGTAAAGCCCGCAAAAAAATTGGAAGTGAAAAAAAGATTCTTAAATCGCAGGAAAAAGAGCATATTACTAGAACAATTCTTTTTTCAGCTATCAATTCAATAAAACCCACTTTTTATTTAAGAAAAGTAAGAGCTAGAAGAAAAAATTTTCAAGTACCATGTATACTAACACCTCAACGTCAAATGACTTTAGCATTAAATTGGATAATTGAAGGTGCTAAGTTAAAAAAAAAAAAAACACCTACAAAGTTATTCTATAAATGCTTAAGTGAAGAAATTTTAGATTGTTTAAAACAAGACTCTTATGCTAAGAAAAAACGGGATTTACTGCACCGAGCTGTTGAATCAAATAGAAGTCTTGCTCATCGTAGATGGTGGTAAAAACGCCGGTTGATAAAGAAATCTTTTCATCGAACCCGTGTGTTCTCGCTACCAATGACACACCAATTTTTTCAACACACGCCAATTTCACCAATTTTTTTTAAGTCCGCAACGCCCGTGAACACACGGGCGTGGCGTGTGTTGAAAAAATTGGTGACAATTTTTCTCAATACCGCGGAAAAATTGTCACCGTGAACACACGGGCGTGGCAGGCTTAAAAAAAATTGGCAGCGGTAAGGCGTTAAAAAAAAGCGCTACAACAATCAGCAATTTTTTTCAACCACAGGGCCGACGAAGGAGCAATGCCACGGGGGTTACAAACAGGGCGGACAAACATGGCGCTGCAGCTTGAGCTGACAATAACACACCAATTTTTTCAACCACGGTGACAATCGGGCTGCCAATTTTTTCCTGGGGGCACTTCGACCCCACAGGGTGGAGTCCCGCCAACACACGGGCGTCATAAGCCTTCAGACGCCCGTGTGTTTGGCTCGACTCCACAGAGGTCTGTTGCTGGTCGTAACCGACCCTGCGGGGCTCGAAGTAAAGCCCGCAAAAAAATTGGAAGTCAAAAAAATTGGCAGTCTTGAGGCGAGCGCAGCGAGGAGCTCATTGCAATAAAAAAAAAATTATAGATGTTTAACTATTTCAATATTTTAACTACACTTTTAGTTCTTCCTTTAATTGGTGGAGCAGTTCTATTTTTACTTCCTAAATCACAAATTAAGTTCGCAAAAAATTTTGCATTAGCCATTTCTTGCATTAATTTTTTACTTTCATTAATATTATGGATCCACTTTGATAATGCTACAGCTAAATTTCAGTTTGTAGATCAATTTCAATGGCTTCCTTTATCAAATATAAATTTCATTATTGGGGTAGATGGTATATCATTATTTTTTATTATATTAACTACATTTTTAGTACCAGCTTGTATGCTTGTTGGATGGTCTAGTATTAAAAAATATGTAAAAGAGTATTTCATAGCATTTTTAGTCTTAGAAAGTCTTATGATTGCTGTTTTCGTTATGTTAGATCTTTTATTATTTTATGTATTCTTTGAAAGCGTTTTAATTCCAATGTTTATTATCATAGGTGTTTGGGGTTCACGTGAAAGAAAAATACGTGCTGCATATCAATTTTTTCTTTATACACTATTTGGTTCAGTACTGATGTTATTGGCTATACTGCTAATTTATTTTCAAGCAGGAACCACAGATTTACAAATTTTATTAACAACTCAATTTAGTGAAAAGCGTCAAATTTTACTTTGGTTAGCTTTTTTCGCATCATTTGCTGTCAAAGTTCCTATGGTTCCTGTTCATATTTGGTTACCAGAAGCTCACGTAGAAGCACCAACAGCTGGTTCTGTTATTCTTGCTGGTATCTTATTAAAACTAGGTACTTATGGTTTTTTACGTTTTTCTATCCCTATGTTTCCAGAAGCAACATTATATTTTACCCCTCTTATTTATACTGCTAGTATAATTGCTATTGTTTATGCATCTCTAACTACTTTAAGACAAATTGATCTTAAAAAAATTATTGCTTATTCATCTGTTGCACATATGAATTATGTAACTTTAGGAATGTTTAGTTTAAATTTACAGGGAATAGAAGGGAGTATCATATTAATGCTTAGTCACGGTTTGGTTTCATCTGCGTTATTCTTGTGTATAGGTACTTTATATGATAGAACACATACAAGAAATATAAAATATTACGGTGGTTGTGTTCAAACAATGCCAATATTCTCTATTTTCTTCTTATTCTTTACTTTAGGTAATATAAGTCTACCGGGGACAAGTAGTTTTATTGGTGAATTCCTTATACTGGTTGGAGTTTTTCAAACAAATACATTTGTAGGTACTATAGCTGCATCAGGGATGATTTTAGGTACTGCTTATTCTATTTGGCTATTTAACAGAGTTATCTTTGGTAACTTTAAACCTAATCTTCTTATGAATTTTGCTGATTTAAATCGACGTGAAGTTTATATGTTTATTCCATTTATAATTGGTGTTTTATGGATGGGGCTTTATCCTGAAATATATTTAGAATCAATGCATAGCTCTGTTAGCCATTTAATCCAACATGGTAAATTTTAAAACACCTATTAAAGCCTGAGGTTGTAAAAACCGCAGAGCTTAAAGCGAGCCACGAAGAAACTAAAACTGACAATTTTTCCGCGGTGTTGAGACTGACAATTTTTCCACAATTTTTCTGCGGTCTTGAGAAAAATTGTCACGGGCGTTACCATTTGACAATTTTTCTCAAGACCGCTGAAAAATTGTCACCGTGTGTTGAAAAATTGGTAGCGAGTTTGTCCCAAAATTGGCAGGCGTTGTCCGCAGTGGTCCCAACCACACAACCAATTTTTTCAACACACGGTGCAATCGGGCTGCCAATTTTTTCACAATTTTTCTGCGCTGAGAATTGTCACTTCGACTCCACAGAGTAGAGTCCCGCCAATTATCTATAAGCCTTCAGACGCCCGTGTGTTTGGCTCGTAGTAAAGCCCGCAAAAAAATTGAAAGTCAAAAAAATTGGCAGTGTTGAAGCCCGTGTGGAACTCAAGCCGCAGCCGTTTGAAAAAATTCGCTCCGCGTGGGCAAAACGTATGGGCGCTGCAACCAATTTCACAATTTGGTGGCGCCCGGGGGCGCCTTGCAGCTTGTGTGTTGAGGCCATAACACACGGTGACAATTTTTCTCAACACACAGGCGTAAGAAAAATTGTAATTAATAACAATAAAAAAAACATGAAAGAGTTATTTATAAATGACTTTAAAGTTATATTTCCTGAACTTTTTTTGATTATAGCTACAATTGTACTTTTAATATACGGTGTAATCTATAGTACAAAAATATCAGAAAATGGAACAAAACCTGCTATTTTAATTCGTAATACAACTTGGTTAGGATTAATTACAATCATTATTACAGGGTTATTGATAATAAATAATCCAATAAAAAATACTATTTTCTTTTATAATTGTTTAGTAATAGATGAATTAAGTACTTTATTAAAAATTCTTGTTTTAGTAAGTACTGCGGTATCTATAATCATATCTTTAGAATATTTCAAACAAGAAAAAATAAATTCTTTTGAAATCATCATACTTATTCTTCTTTCCTGCTCTAGTATGTTATTAATGTTGTCTTCTTACGATTTTATTTCAATGTATCTTACTATTGAACTACAAAGTCTATCGTTTTATGTTTTAGCTGCTTCAAAACGTGATTCAGAATTTTCTACAGAAGCAGGATTAAAATATTTCATTTTAGGAGCGTTTTCTTCAGGTATTTTGTTATTTGGTTGTTCAATGGTATACGGATTTACTGGTATTACTAATTTTGAAGAACTTGCAAAAATTTTTTGTAATATAGAATGTTTACAATCAGACTTACCTGTAGTAAAACTTGGTATCCTTTTCTTAGCTGTAGGTTTTTTATTTAAACTTACAGCAGTACCTTTTCATATGTGGGCACCTGATGTATATGAGGGAGCGCCTACATTCATTACTGCTTTTTTTGCAATAACACCTAAAATAGCTATATTAGGTCTTTTTTTAAAACTATTTCTCTTTAGTTTTTATGATTTTTTATTTCCTTGGCAACAAATTATATTAATCTGTTCTGTTTCTTCTATGATTTTAGCATCTTTGGCTGCTTTATCACAAAGAAAAATCAAAAGATTATTAGCTTATAGTTCTATTGGACACATGGGTTACATCTTAATGGGTGTATCTTGTGGTAGTTTAGAAGGTATTCAAGCAGTTATCATTTACCTGGTTGTGTACGTTATCATGACCATGAATGTTTTTGCGAGCGTTCTTTCTTTACGAAGTAATAAAGCTGTTTTTATAACAGATCTTCGTTTACTTTCAAAAACAAATCCAATGTTAGCTATAAATTTAACACTTATTCTATTCTCTATGGCAGGTATTCCACCTTTAGCTGGTTTTTGTAGTAAATTTTATTTATTCTTTACAGCACTAGGTTCTTCATTATATATCACTGCTTTAATAGGTGTTTTAACAAGTGTAATTAGTTGCTTCTATTATATACGTTTAGTTAAAATTATGTATTTTGAAAATGACGCCCGGGTTGGACCGAGTGCAACGAGGGGGCTTGCTTACGAACCAATGGATAGAGAAAAGTCATTAATAATAGCAATTACTTTCTTTTTTGTACTTTTCTTTTTTATATATCCTTATCCATTATTCTTAGTTAGTCACAAAGTAGCTTTATCATTCATGCTTTAAACATAGCAATTGCGCCAATTTTTTGGCCAATTTTTTTGACAATTTTTCCGCGCCAATTTTTTTGCGGACTTAAAAAAAATTGGAAACACACCAATTTTTTCACAATTTTTCTGCGGTCTTGAGACGCCCGTGTGTTCTTATTGTCGGATGCCCGTGTGTCGAAAAAATTGGTGAAATTGGCAGGTCTTGAGAAAAATTGGTGTGTTGAGAAAATTGGCTCAATGAGCTTAGACGCTTAAGCACTTTGTGCTATTTTATCCCTAATAGCTCAGGGGTTAGAGCGAGTGGCTGTTAACCACTAGGTCGTTGGTTCAAATCCAACTTAGGGAGATAAATGTAGAAAGTTAAACATAATTACTATGTCAAAAATCATAGAGTATCAACTTACTATTGATGATGAAATAGAGTTCTTTGATGAAATAGAATCAACTGCCAAAGAAGAAGAAGCATTAGTCAACAATAGAAGAACATCAATTGTAAAACAACCTTTTTTTTCTGTTATCAATGAACACTTAGTTGAATATCCCACACCAAGTAACCTTAATTATTTTTGGGGTTTTGGTTCTTTGGCTGGAATTTGTTTAATGATTCAAATAGCTACTGGTATTTTTTTAGCAATGCACTATACACCTCATGTAGATTTAGCTTTTTCAAGTGTAGAACACATTATGCGTGATGTAGAAGGTGGTTGGTTATTAAGATATGGTCATGCTAACGGTGCTTCAATGTTTTTTATTGTAGTATATATTCATATGTTCCGTGGACTTTATTACGGTAGTTATGCTAGTCCTAGAGAAGTTGTTTGGTGTGTAGGAGTTATAATTTTACTTTTAATGATCCTAACAGCTTTTATTGGTTATGTACTACCATGGGGTTAGCTTTGGCCCCAAATGGATTTTTTCAAGCCAATTTGGTGGCGCCCGGTGTGGCGCCTTGCAGCTTGTGTTACCAATTTTTTCAACACACGCCAATTTTTTTGCGGACTTAAAAAAAATTGGGACAATAAGAATCAATAAGAACACACGGGCGTCTCAAGACCGCAGACGCCCGTGTGTTCTTGACAGTCTCAAGACCGCTGAAAAATTGTCACCGTGTGTCGAAAAAATTGGGGCGTGGCAAGAAATATACGCCTCAATTTTTTTTAAGCGCCCACCCGTGTTATTGTTGACCGTTCCCACGCCTGTGTGTGAGGGCGGGGTTACAAAGCAACAGGGTCGGTTACGACCAGCAACAGTGAAACGTCACTTTTATTCTGGCCGTATTTGTTCTTCGAAACGGATAGGACCACATGATCAAGAAATAATTTCTATTCTAGTGGGAAGTTTATTAGGTGATGGTTGGGCGGAAAAACGAAATAACTCAACACGTTTTCACTTTCATGTCTCGTCTAAAAATGTAGAGTATATTTCTTGGTTACATAACTTTATGTATATTAGAAACTATTGTTCCAATAAAAAACCTAAATACTCAAGACAAATAAAAACTGGAAATAAAGTATATTTCAGTGTAAAGTTTCGTACTTGGTCATTTAAAAGTTTGAATTGGTTATACGATCTTTTTTATCATACTGATAGTAATGGGAAAATAACAAAGGTGATACCTCAAGCTTCAAAGTTAAAGATATTATTAACACCACAAGCTTTAGCTATTTGGTTTATGGATGATGGCTCTGTAAGTGGCTCAGGTATTCGCATATCAAGTAATTCGTTTAATTTTTTAGAACATGAAATATTACAAGACATTATTTATCGAAATTTTGGTTTAACTTGTAATATACAAAAACATAAAAAATATCGGATTTTATATTTTCCTAAAAATCAGTTAAAATTATTTTCTAATGTTGTAAAACCATACATACTGCCCTGTATGCAATATAAAATCCATAGTTAAGAAATGAAAAAATCATGCAATTTATACAAAAAAATGATTGACCGCGTCGAGCCCCGCAGGGTCGGTTACGACCAGCAACAGACACTCTGTGGAGTCGAGCCAATCTACATAAGCCTCAGACGCCCGTGTGTTTGGCTCGTAGTAAAGCCCGACAACAAACAACAAACAACAAACAAGAAACAAGAAACAAGAACACACGCCACGCCCGTGTGTTCACGGGCGTTGCGGATGCCCGTGTGTCGAAAAAATTGGCAAGTCTGCGGAAAAATTGTCAGTCTCAAGACCGCGGAAAAATTGTCAGTTTTAGTTTTCTCGTGGGAAAAATTGTGGTTGTTGCTCATGTTACAGCGTTGCTCGCACGTAGGAACTTTCTTAACGATATCAATGAAAACGGTCAAAATTAGTTTTAACAAGACCGTCGGTTGTGTATACAATCGCTACAGACTAGCTCATTGGTGGGTGCCTGAAATGGTGCTTAATGTATAGTCGGATCTTTAGTAATTTTAAGGCTTTGTATAAAACCATAGGTAACAAAGTACAATTATTGCAACCCCGTGTTTTGACTTCCAATTTTTTTGCGGGCTTTACTTCGAGCCAAACACACGGGCGTCTGAAGGCTTATAGATAAATTGGCGGGACTCTACTCTGTGGAGTCGAGCCAATTTTTTTGCGGACTTTAAAAAAATTGGTCGGTTACGACCAGCAACAGACCTCTGTGGAGTCGAGCCAAACACACGCCAATTTTTTTGCGGACTTAAAAAAAATTGGTATAGACGCCCGTGTGTTTGGCGGGACTCACAATTTTTCTGCGGTCTTGAGAAAAATTGTCGAAGTGACCCGCCTCCTTCGTCGGCCCTGCCAATTTTTTTGCGGACTTAAAAAAAATTGGCGGGCGTAAGAAAAATTGTAAAAAAATTGGCAGCCCGAGTTACAGTGGTTGTTTTAATAAAAAGATAGCAAATGAGTTTCTGGGGTGCAACAGTAATTACAAGTTTAGCTAGTGCTATTCCTGTAGTTGGAGACCAAATTACTTTTTGGTTATGGGGTGGTTTCTCAGTAGATAATGCCACATTAAATAGATTTTTCAGTTTACATTATTTACTTCCTTTCATTATTGCTGGAGCAAGCTTAGTTCACTTAGCTGCGTTGCACCAATATGGATCGAACAACCCTCTTGGTACTTTATCTACTGTAGACAAAGTATCTTTTTACCCTTATTTTTACACTAAGGATTTAGTAGGGTGGGTAGCTTTTGCTATCTTCTTTTCTGTGTTTGTCTATTTTTATCCAAATGTATTAGGACACCCAGACAACTATATACCTGCAAACCCGATGTCAACACCAGCTCACATCGTTCCAGAGTGGTATTTTTTACCGACGTACGCAATTCTTCGAAGTATTCCTCATAAATTAGGGGGTGTTCTTGCTATTGGATTAGTTTTTGTTTCTCTTTTAGCATTACCTTTTATTCATACGTCAGAAATTAGGAGTTCTAACTTCCGTCCGATACATAAGACTCTTTTTTGGTTACTTTTAGCAGACTGTTTAATTTTAGGTTGGATTGGGCAAAAACCAGTTGAAGATCCATATGTGACTATAGGTCAATTAGCTTCTGTTTATTTCTTCCTTTATTTTTTAGTTTTCATGCCTTTACTTGGAAAACTAGAATCTTCTTTAATTCATTACTCAGATGAAGAAAATGAAGACGCTGGGTTTGAAGAAGTAAGATTCGCGTAGTACAAAACTTTTTACGAAAACAGAGACGCAGCGAGTGAGAACAAGAAACAAGAAACAAGAAACAATTTTTCCCAAGTCTACGGAAAAATTGTCACAATTTTCACCAATTTTTTCAACACACGCCAATAACACACGGGCGTTGCGGACTTAAAAAAAATTGGGACAATAAGAATCAATTTTTCTCAAGACCGCAGACGCCCGTGTGTTCTTGACAGTCTCAAGACCGCAGAAAAATTGTCAGACTTAAAAAAAATTGGTGTGTTCTTGTCAGTCTCAAGACCGCAGACGCCCGTGTGTTCTTGTCAGCCAACACAGGCGTTATAAATATATTTAATATAATGATAAACAAAATGTTATTTGACAACAACACAATTCTTTTCTACTTATTTTCTAGTATCGCTATAATTTCAGGTGTAATGGTTATACGAGCAAAAAACCCTGTACATTCTGTATTATTTTTAATCTTAGTTTTTTGTAATGCTGCAGGATTATTGATTTTATTAGATCTTGATTTTTTCGCTATGATTTTTTTAGTAGTGTATGTAGGAGCTATTGCAGTTTTATTCTTATTCGTTGTTATGATGTTAAATATAAAGATGGCTGAAATTAATGAAAATATTTTGAGATATTTACCAATAGGAGGACTTATTGGTCTTATTTTTTTATTTGAAATTTTTCTAATCATCAATAATGATTTATTACCTATTCTGTTTGTAGAAGCAAATATTCTAAGTAATTTAGAATCACATTATTATATTCAATATTTAATAAATAACTGTTTATATGTTTACAAATATTCTTTTGTTCTTTTAACAGGTCAAAAAAAGTATTATCATATTTCTACTAGATTAAAGAGAATTTCTAAAGGTTATGACAATTTTTGTGTTGAAATGGAAGTACCAGAATACCCTTTAGATTATGCTGGTTATATAAATTACTCATCAATAACAAATAATATAACTAATATTGAATCATTAGGTGAAATTATATATACTTATTATTTCTATTATTTTTTAGTAGCTAGTTTAATTTTATTAGTAGCTATGATTGGTGCTATTGTTTTAACAATGCATAAGGGTATCTTTGTAAAACGACAAGAAGTTTTTGAGCAAAATTCTAGAGAATTTACAAAAACAGTTCAAAAGTTAAGTTACTAATTCTTTAACACAACTTCCAATTTTTTTGCGGGCTTTAAAAAAATTGGCTCGCTGCCAATTTTTTCAACACACGCCAATAACACACGGGCGTTGCGGATGCCCGTGTGTCGAAAAAATTGGTGAAATTGGCGTGTGTCGAAAAAATTGGTGTGTTGAAAAAATTGGAATTGTTCTCTACTCTGTGGAGTCTAACAATTTTTCTCAACACACAGGCGTAAGAAAAATTGTGAAATTGGCAGCCCGGTTTTCTAGGGCTTCGACAAAAGGTGCTTGTAGCTTAATGGATAGAGCATCAGACTACGGATCTGAGGGTTGAGAGTTCGAATCTTTCCAAGCACACAGGGCTTGTAGCTCAGTTGGTTAGAGTATACGCCTGATAAGCGTATGGTCAGCAGTTCAAGTCTGCTCAAGCCCAATCTCATTAGCTGCTAGGTCTGTATATGGTATTATTTTGTTTATAGAATAAGTAATATGACTATTCTTTTTATCTTATTAAAAATATTGGGTATTGTTGTTCCTTTACTTTTAGGTGTTGCGTATTTAACATTAGCAGAACGAAAAGTTATGGCTTCCATTCAACGACGTAAAGGTCCAAATGTTGTAGGTGCGTTTGGTCTTTTTCAACCATTAGCTGATGGTTTAAAATTACTTATAAAAGAGCCAGTGTTACCATCAAGTGCTAACACTGTAATTTTTCTAATGTCACCTGTTTTAACTTTTTTATTGAGTCTTTTATCATGGGCTGTTATTCCTTTTAGTTCAAACGCAGTATTGGCTGACTTAAATATAGGGTTATTATATATTTTTGCAGTTTCATCTTTAGGAGTTTATGGTGTTATTTGTGCTGGTTGGTCAAGTAACTCTAAATATGCTTTTTTAGGTGCTCTTAGATCTGCAGCACAAATGGTTTCTTATGAAGTTTCTATTGGTCTTATTATCATAACAGTTCTAATGTGTGTTGGTTCACTTAATTTAAATGAAATTGTTATTGCTCAAAAACAAGTTTGGTTTTGTGTACCTTTATTTCCATTACTAGTTATGTTTTTCATTTCTTGTTTAGCGGAAACAAACCGGGCTCCTTTTGATTTACCGGAGGCCGAAGCCGAATTAGTTGCCGGTTATAACGTAGAGTATTCTTCAATGGGTTTTGCTTTATTTTTTTTAGGAGAATATAGTAATATGATTTTAATGAGTAGTTTATGTGCTATTTTATTTTTAGGTGGTTGGCTACCTTTTTTAGATTTACCTGGACTTTTTTGGATTCCAGGGGGTTTTTGGCTTGGTATTAAAGTTTCTTTTTTCTTATTTCTTTTTATTTGGATAAGAGCTGCTTTTCCTAGATATCGATATGACCAACTAATGCGATTAGGTTGGAAAGTGTTTTTACCTTTATCACTTGCATGGGTTGTTTTTGTAGCTGGTGTTTTAATTTCTTTTGATTTTTTACCATAACCCCTTTTATCTTAAGCACTTAGAGTGCTTCTCTTGAACTCATGGGGTATAGCCAAGTGGCAAGGCACTGGTTTTTGATACCGGCATTCAAAGGTTCGAATCCTTTTACCCCAATGACGAAATAGTTCAGTGGTAGAACGGCGGGATCATAATCCGTATGTCGTAGGTTCAAATCCTACTTTCGTTAGTACGCCGTGTGAGATTCAAGCAAAATTTATTCGCCTGGTGCCCTGGTGGAGTCGCCCGTGCCTAAAATCTTTTTTGAAGTGTAGTTTGAAGCGGATGCTGCAGACTTGTCTGCAGGTTCCGCTTCAAACCCCGCTTCACTCGTGCCTAAAATACCTCCTTTGTCGGTCCTCCCTCCGCCCCTCATTACTTCGGGCCTCGCTTCATTTGGGGGCATTCCGGTTTATACTTTCTTGTTTGAAGCGGAACATGGCCTTAAGGCCATGGTTCCGCTTTAAAACCTCGCTTCATTCGGGGGCATTCCGGGTTTATAAGAAGTATAAAAGATGCTGCAGACTTGTCTGCAGGCGAGCGTAGCGAGGCGAGCGTAGCGAGACCCGTGGACTTCTAATTGACTTCTAAAAATTGAAGCGGAGTTTGAAGCGGATGCTGCAGACTTGTCTGCAGGTTCCGCTTTAAAACCTCGCTTCAGCCGTGGACTTCTAATTGACTTCTAAAACTTGTCTGCAGGCGAGCGTAGCGAGGCGAGCGTAGCGAGACCCGTGCGGCATTAGCTTTTTGAAGCGGGGTTTGAAGCGGATGCTGCAGACAAGGTCTGCAGGTTCCGCTTTAAAACCTCGCTTCACCCGTGCGGCATTAGCTTTTTTTTTGGACGCCAAGCTACTCTGTGGATGCGTATTTTTTTTTTTAATATTTTTTTTTAGCGTTATAGAATAAAAAAACAGGTGCTTGTAGCTTAATGGATAGAGCACCAGACTTCGGATCTGGGGGTTGAGAGTTCGAATCTTTCCAAGCACACCAGGGCTTGTAGCTAAGTTGGTTAGAGTATACGCCTGATAAGCGTATGGTCAGCAGTTCAAGTCTGTTCAAGCCCATTTTTGACTACCTCTCGCCCTTGCGGGGCTGACACCACCTCGCTGCGCTCGCCTGGTGCCAATAACACACGCCAATAACACACGGTGACAATTTTTCTGCGGTCTTGAGACGCCCGTGTGTTCTTATTGTCGGACTTAAAAAAAATTGGTGAAATTGGCGAGAAGAAGTAGAAAAAAGTATAAAAGATGGAGTTTAAACTCGCTTCACTCGTGCCTAAAGTCTTTCCGTGAACTTCCGGGCTTATAAAAATGCTGCAGCTTGTCTGCAGGCGAGCGTAGCGAGGCGAGCGTAGCGAGATGAGGGGGCATTCCGGGGGCATAAAGTTTTGAAGTCTTATGAGTGACGAAATGAGTGACGAAGTAAAAGAAAAACAGGGGTCCCCTTCGTCGGCCCCCCCAATAAAGAAGCCCCAAAAACCCTGCACGGATTACTTCAAATGGTTTTTTACCAATTTTTTCAACACA